TTATCCACCTATTGAAATAGATTCAACAGCGGCTAGATCCAGAGGAAAGTTGTGAGCATTACGTTCGTGCATAACTTCCATACCTAGGTTAGCACGATTAATGATATCAGCCCAAGTGTTAATTACACGGCCTTGACTGTCAACTACAGATTGGTTGAAATTGAATCCATTTAGGTTGAAAGCCATAGTGCTTATGCCTAGAGCGGTAAACCAGATACCTGCTACGGGCCAAGCAGCTAAGAAGAAATGTAAAGAACGGGAGTTGTTGAAACTAGCATATTGGAAGATCAATCGGCCGAAATAACCGTGAGCAGCCACAATATTGTAGGTTTCTTCCTCTTGACCAAATTTGTAACCTGCATTTGCGGACTGATTCTCAGTAGTTTCCCTGATCAAACTGGAAGTTACCAAAGAACCATGCATAGCACTGAATAGAGAGCCGCCGAATACGCCAGCTACACCCAACATGTGGAATGGATGCATAAGGATATTGTGCTCAGCCTGGAATACAATCATGAAATTGAAAGTACCAGAGATTCCTAGAGGCATACCGTCAGAGAAGCTTCCTTGACCAATAGGGTAGATCAAGAAAACGGCAGTAGCAGCTGCAACAGGAGCTGAGTATGCAACAGCAATCCAAGGACGCATACCTAGACGGAAGCTAAGCTCCCACTCACGACCCATATAGCAAGCTACACCAAGTAGGAAGTGTAGAACGATTAGCTCGTAAGGACCCCCGTTGTATAGCCATTCATCGACGGAAGCTGCTTCCCAGATGGGATAGAAGTGCAAACCGATAGCTGCAGAGGTAGGAATAATGGCACCGGAGATAATATTGTTTCCATAAAGAAGAGAACCAGAAACAGGTTCACGAATACCATCAATATCTACTGGAGGAGCTGCGATGAAAGCAATAATGAATACAGAGGTTGCGGTCAATAGGGTAGGGATCATCAAGACGCCGAACCATCCAATGTAAAGACGGTTTTCAGTGCTAGTGATCCAGTCGCAGAAGCGACTCCATAAATTTGCGCTTTCGCGTCTTTCTATAATTGCGGTCATGGTCAGAACTTCGTTTATAAAATCATCAGAGGCTCCCAAGCATAAGGCTTGTTATTTTACAGTATAATATGATCCATGTATCAATGTCAACCAATATCTGGGATGGAATTTCAATATCTATCCCAACGGGATAGATACTGATCTATACTATATGGATAGAATATAGAGGTATTTTAGATAGACTCTATCTTTTTTAGATATATTCCACACTCTATAGATCTATCTGTGGTTAGATACTCCATCAAATTATTTATTGATGGTTCCAGAAATGGAAGATCAATTGGAATGAGAACAGATAGGATCGAATAAGTATTTTTTTTTTTTCGCTATAACGAAGTGCAACGCAATTATGGAACCAAATTCTTAATAATTTGATATGAGTGGAATATCACTTATTTATCACCTTTCTGGAGAACCCGTAGTGCAATAGTTCGTTCCCTGTGAATAGAAACAAATATTTAAAAAACTTGATTAGATCCAGAACCAGAATAAGTGCACAGAGGTACCTATCAGAAATTTGATCCGGGTTGCCCGGGACTCGAACCCGGAGCTCGTCGGATGGAGTGGATGATCTGCTCCTTCAGTATCAGTAAGAGCGAAAAATCTCTCCCCAAACCGTGCTTGCAATTCTCATTGCACACGGCTTTCCCCATGTAATGTATCTATTTCCTAATCATTTTAGTTCTCGGATAGAAAAATAAAAATGATTCTGAATCGAGGCAATTACTCAAAGAGCATTTCATTGGTCAAATAAGTTTTCTATTTTCAGATCCTGTATCTTTTGCCAGGAATTAGCTAGGGGATTTATCTGGGGAATATCTGAATGCCAAATTCGTTCTCTCTGCGAACGGGCCGCCGCTTTTGATGAAAAGCGCAGAGAATAAAATTCTCGTTCTTTTGAAAACGATTTTTTAAAGAGTTCTGGACCTAATTCCTTCCGAACTACACGTATCGTACTTTTATGTTTACAGGCTAAAGTTTTAGCACATGATAATGAAAGTATATACTTTATACGATATAAACCATCTCGATCAAAGGATCCACTGTAGTAATGAAAAAGATTTCTCCAAATTTGATCGAATCGATCGAGGATATCATCATCTGTTAGACTGGTCCAAGACAATTTACTAATTGGCCGCCCTGATATGTCACAGAATTTTTCTGTAGCCAATAATCCAATTATTGGTACAATCGGAACTATTGGATCAATTTCATCGGTAATAAGATCGGCGATGAATAACTCATCGAGCATTTTGGTTCTGACCAAAATAGGGTTCATCCGAACCCTCAAAAAATAACCTGGAGAAGAAGAACAATTCTTGGATAATTGATGAGAACAGACCCTATACGGTTCGGACCAAAGATGGAAATAAAATTGCCGAAAAATTAGAAGATAATATCTACATTTTTTAACTAGGAGATGAGCACCCTTTATAGCTATAATAGGTCTTTCGCCATATCTAACATAGTGAATTTTAGGATCCTTCAACGACCAGATACTTTTCAGTGAATTTCGACGAGAAAATATGATAATATGTTTTATCTTTCGATGAAAATGAGTTCGCTGAGGGAAAGATCCATGAGACAACGATCGTGAATGAGAGGATCGTTTAAGACGGGAAAATAAAATGGATTCGCATTCACAGACATAATAATTCCACAGGAACAGGAAGAATCTCGTATTTACTCTTGGGACGACAATAATTGATCTTTGTAAATTATCTGGACTATTTCTATATTCATAGAGAACAGATCGTAATGGGTGCAAGGAGGGAGCATCTCGGATCCAGCGACGAAAGGTTCGAACCAAAATTTCCGGATGAATAGAATAGGGTATTCGTGCATCTAATATAGAATTTGAATGCGGGAATTTATCCTCTAAGAAGGGAAATATTGAATGGATCGACCGGAAACTCTTCGATTCATTCATCCCTTCCACAGAATATTTTGACCATATAGAGAACGGAACTTCCAGGACCAATGTAAGTGCTTCTAGTACCGATTCAGAATAGAAACTCTTCTTGCGATCAGCTAATGGATTTGGATCGCAATTCACGAATAAAACAATTGAATTATTTTGTTGACGTATTTGACCAATCAAACGTTTTACAGTTAGGAAACTTAATTGATCATTGGAACTTAAATGTTCCATCGGTCTGGAGGAACTTGATACATCCAAATAATGATCATGAGAAATTGCGTAAAGATCTTCCTGAAAAAAGAGTGGATATAAAAAGCATTGTTGCCAAAAGCTATCTTCCTTTCCGCATCTATGGAACTCATCCATTTTAAACCCTCAGCTATGGCCCTCGTTCATGAGAATAACCTCTTCATTTCTGATAAAATACATGGTGCGATCTAGTCGGAACAAGATAGGAAAAAAGAGATATATCCGGATATCAATATTCTATCTTCTATAGATTTACTACCCAAGGATCTCATTCGTCATGAGGAAGAACGAAAATCTTTTATCCTGGCAACCAATCGCTCTCCTGACTCATGGAATTAATAAACCTGGTCAGTACACTATTTATCTTACACATCTGTACTCGAGTATTTAGGACTCATTGTGAGTGTATAAATCCCTGATCTACTCAGGGAAAACCTCCCGATATCGGGTACTAAACTGCTCTTAACTTCTGATCAGTAAAGGGAATTCCTCGCTCGCTTAATTGGAACGAGGAACAGAAGCTCGTTTCTCTGGGTCTACTTATGATTCAAGTCATATAGCTTTCTCCATTGACTCATTCGACTTAACCGCGAATTGATTCAATCCTATTCACAATTATCACATTTGATCCGAAAGGATGAGCATATTATACATCCATCTAGGTATATAATAGACATTTCCCACCCATTTGATTCCTTAAATAAGATCCGGTCCTGATCGAATACAATCAGGTATCCGAGAAATAATATCAGGTATAATAAAGATCATATGTTGGAACGACATGCTTTTTTTTCCGTTCATTATACTTCGAGGATCAGTCGTAGTCTTCCGAACTTTACCGATGGTATCGACGAGTTTTCTACTTCATTCAAATGTGTAAAAGATCTTAGTCGCACTTAAAAGCCGAGTACTCTACCATTGAGTTAGCAACCCATATTGCGAATAGATATTGAGGATATATACGATCGAAGTGGAATGCGAGGTTACTCAATATGAACCAGTAAATCCTACCAATCTAATTGACGAACGGGAGGGATCAAAAACCTACGTGAATGACCAAATAATTCACTCGTCAGTTCATATCGGAATATGTAGAGTTTCGATCCACCATTCCAGAATAAAGTAATCTAGGTTATGAATAAATGATCCATCGACAGAATTATCATGATTGGATAGAATCACTGATAAACGATGAACCTAAGATATCTATTTCTATTGTGAATGGACGAATTATATCGACACAATACACTATTGTCAATCCAGAATAAGAGATAAATTAATTGTTGGATTGGCGCTATATTGGGACGAGATGTTAGACGCATCGATAGAAAATCCTAGGCTTATTTGTAACAATAGAACGATTCAAATATTCGTCATCTTTGTATGGAATCACGTGGAAACGAGATTTACTTGGAGAGTATATAATAAAATAAGAATAATGTTGAGCCAAGGGCATTTGATCCGAATATGAAATGATGTCATAATCCATATCCACGAAACCCATTATGTAAACTACCGCATCGTTTCAGACGATGTTTTTAAGATTCCTCCCTGATCTCGAATCATGATCGAGATGAGTGATCTCGAATCATGATTCGAGACGTGATTATGAATAGTCATTAACTCAAATGATATGATAGGAATAGGTATCGAATCGGATCCACTCTTTTTGTATAGAATACACTCAATGTAATCAATTAATTTATATTTATTAGGTACTTAACTTAATGCTTCTTTAGCTGCGTGCATTACCTCGACAGTAACGTTCAAAATGCCCTTTCGTCGTGCAAATTTTTCTGTATTTCTTTTTACTTTGTCCCTTACAAAACGGGGGATTTTACCCAATTCTTGCCGACTTTCAGGATCCCAAATTGGACTAATATCCGTGGATAAGGATTTAGTCATTATTTCCTTCGTATCATGACCACAAAAAATATCTAGAAGATGATCCTCCATACCCAGAGCGAATGAGTTATAAACTAGATCAGCTATTTGATTAGTACCTTCGTAACCCAGGAAGGGTCGATATCCCAAGGAAAAATTTTGGATATGAGCTGGGGCGGAAATAACTCCACAGGGAATTTCAAGACGTTTACCAATATGACGTTCCATTTGAGTACCAAATATTGCAGAGGGTTCCACGCGAGAGATAATATCTCCTACTTCAGCATGATCATCTGTGATGATTATCTCATCACAAAAATCTTTAATTTGCTCTTTGAACCATTCTGCATCATGTTTACAATAAGTACCTGTACAACTCACACGAATTCCCATCTCTCTAGCAAGTATCTTAGTGATTGAAGCAGCATGAGTTGCATCACCAAAAACGACTGTTTCTTTCCCCGTAAAATTCTGACAATCGATAGATCTTGAGAACCAAGCAGCTTGGGAAACGAATCGAGTTTGTCCATCGATATAGGATTCGTAATCAACCCTTTTGCTCGATAAAATAGGAGCCGCCAAGGTCTCAAGAGATTTCTTTATCTGTCGGATGCACTCGGCCATATCTACAGCTCCCATAGGAGTTGTAGATACATAAGGCATTCCAAATTCCTTATTCAAATACATCGCTGTCATTAAGCCCACTTCACGATAAGGAATTAAATTGAACCGAGCTTTCGGTAAATTTTTCGGATCCTCTACAGATCCTCCTTCAGGAATTATTTGATTAATTCTGATGTCCAGATCTTTTAATAAACGTCTCAACTCACGACAATCATGTCGATTATGAAAACCCAGAGTAAGAATCCCAATTATATTTACAGAAGGTGCATCTGTTACGAATTGATCCAATGTATGGGACTTCTCCAAATAATATCGAACTACCTGTTCTAAAGTTCTATCCGCTGCCTGAATTTCATTCACTTGATAATGATCCACATCCGCAAAAATGACGTTGCAATCGGAGATTATGGATGCTCTATCCACAAAGTTTTTTAAATCCTCTTGCAAGATACTAGAGGTACATGTAGGTGTTAATATTATCAGATCGGGACCTTCCTCCTTATCTTTTCGAATAATATGATCCACAACTCTTTTTCGAGATCCACGTGCTAGTACGTGACGATCTACTATACTAGCAGTTGCAGGAGTAAAATTTCTTTCCCGTTCTAACATAGAACGCATTACATTAAAATAATCATCTCCTAGAGGAGCATGCATAATGGCATGGACGTTTTTGAATGAACTAGCTACTCGTAGAGTTCCAATATGAGCAGGACCAGCATACATCCAATGGGCTAATTTCATAAATTGAACCTTATCTCAAATTGATCCGTATTCCCATCTTGCACCACAGATATATCCCTTGATCTCTTCCCTATTTCACATTCTTCCCTTCTGATAAGTATGGTTAAATTATGATAAAAAGGAAAAGTTCCATTGGATCTTTTACGAAAGAAAAAAGGGAAGAGCGAAGGAAGGGAAAACAGGAACCAATGAAATAAGTCTGGGACGGAAGGATTCGAACCTCCGAATAACAGGATCAAAACCTGCTGCCTTACCGCTTGGCCACGCCCCATTCCCATCCTATTTCCCTATTCATATGCTAATGAATACTTATATCAAATTTTTTGTCAACCCATTAGTATCCAAGATTCATTAGATCAGATCTCAATTGGGAAAAAATTTTTGTGGATATTTCAACAAAATAGGTTATTGATGGAATTGGACATAATAGGAGAAACAGAAAAAGGGACAAGAATATCCATTCATTGATCATTTTCTATTAGATTGGGTAAAATGTTGTATGTATGAAAGAATCATCCCTTCCAACCCCAAGTCCGGTCAAACTTGCCGAAGAGCTTCGATCGATTCGATCAATCAAAGACTTTTATGGCTTTACCCCCCTAATTTTTATTGGAGAATAAAAATGCCAGTTATGTTCAATATTTTTCTAGATGATGCCTTTATTCATTCAAATAATCCCTTTTTTGGAAAATTACCTGAGGCTTATGCGATTTCTGATCCAATTGTCGATGTAATGCCAATTATTCCTGTTCTCTCTTTTCTCTTAGCCTTTGTTTGGCAAGCTGCTGTAAGTTTTCGATAAAAAGTATCCCCTTTTTTCTTTTTCAAGTTTTTGGGTCGCTGTCATTGATCCAATTTTTGTATAACTCTTTCCATTTTTTTGTGACAGAAGTTCTATCCTTGCTCCACCCGACGATACCAGATTCAGATACCTTATCTGCTCCCGGATAAAAACTTTTCCACTCACCTTCATCAATTCCTTCCGATCCCACCGCTCACTTCGGATCGGGCTATTGGGTCACGTATTGATACGATCACCAATGACTTATTTTCATAAATATTCAATAAATATCTGGTTGATCCAAAAAAATAAGAGGGAAAAAAGACCATTTTGAAAACAAAGATAAAAATTATATCTTCTTTCAAATTTATTTTCACACGTGATTCGGAGAAATAATTTCGTGATTTGTAACAATAATACTATTGTTTGGTATTCAAGTATCCATATATGGTACAAAGATTGATGATCTATTCTGTTGTACTTATAATCAGGATTCCGGAGATTACGTAATGCTTACTCTTAAGCTGTTCGTTTACGCAGTAGTGGTATTTTTCATTTCTCTTTTTATCTTTGGATTTCTATCGAACGATCCAGGACGTAATCCCGGACGTAAAGAATAGTGAAAAAAGTATCTAGGTTAATAGGTCTTTTCCGTTCCGTAGAAAGATTCGGGGTTATTCGTTTTCAGGATCAATAGTGGACGAACGGAGAGAGAGGGATTCGAACCCTCGGTACGGATGATCCGTACTACGGATTAGCAATCCGCCGCTTTGGTCCGCTCAGCCATCTCTCCAAGATGGAAGAGTTCATGTATAACAACATGTATAACAAAATGAATGGTGGAGTAAAGGTGTATACCATAGTATGTACAGATTGTATCGGCAATATAATGAATATTGCAATTATTCAGTTGGATAAAGAACAATCCAGTCAATCATATTGTTCATTTCGTTAAAAATAGTTCTGTATGACTGATTTTTTCTGCTTTTCTTGGCCTGGCCGATGGCCAGGCCAAGAAAAGCAGAAAAAATCAGTCATACAGTGCTTGACCTAATTTGATACCTAGAAAAACTGCTGTAAAAGCAAGAAAAGAAGCTATCAAAAATTGGAATTCTATTGCCATATCTTCATTCCCTCCCCAATCAGTTTGATTAAATGCGTTACATGGATTAGTCCATTTATTTATCTCCAGTATCCAATTTTATTATCTAGATATTGAAGGGTTCTCTATCTATTTAGGGTTCTCTATCTATTTTATGTATTATTGTAAATATATAAGTTGCTCAACGCCATAGGTTCCTGATCGAACCTACACCAATGGGTAGGAGTCCGAAGAAGACAAAATAGAAGAAAAGTGATTGATCCCGACAACATTTTATTCATACATTCAGTCAATGGAGGGTGAAAGAAAACCAAATGGATCTAGAAGTTATTGCGCAGCTCACTGTTCTGACTCTGATGGTTGTATCGGGCCCTTTAGTTATTGTTTTATCAGCAATTCGCAAAGGTAATCTATAATTACAATGAGCCATCTCCGGAGATGGCTCATTGTAATGATGAAAACGAGGTAATGATTGATAGAAACTTTCAATAGAGGTTGATTGATAACTCCTCATCTTCCTATTGGTTGGACAAAAGATCGATCCATATGTTACAATCAGATCGTGGCGGGTATAGTTTAGTGGTAAAAGTGTGATTCGTTACATTATCAACTCGAATAGTTGAAGGATCTTTTACATGGATCTTTGATCCATCTAAAGCTCTATTTCCAGATAGGTTCAAAACCTTCCCTATGAATACCCAGGAATAGCATACCTTCTCGTAATCTGGGTCTGAAATGATGAAAGAAAGATAAACACATTTTTGGTTCCAAGATAGCGACACAGAATGTTTGAAAGGTTAGATAAATTACAGATCTATGGGGAAGATCTTTTTTCATCGTGACTAAACCTTCAACTTATGGATGAAAGGACCCCAGGTTGAAGCCGAATAGCTATAGAACTATGACTTTTGTTTACTTGGGTTATCGGCATTTCGTTCGAGCTCGGTGGAATTTGTTCTCCTAGGGATCAGAATCAGTAGAAATAGGGAACGAAGTAACTAGAAAGATTTGTGATTATTTGAAACTTTTCAAATTGATCTTTCTATCAGGATCATCTAGAAAGTGAGTAAGTATTCTACGATTTTGGGCCCTTCACTAAAAAAAGAGAATAAACTGACGTAGATGCCATGGGTACGATAAGAATTTAGGGTTTTATTAGAAAAAAAAAAGAGGAGAAAGAAAGGAATTTTCAATTACTTTCAAAAAGATTTGATATAAATACTCCGCTTCTTCCCTCATACCGCTCTCTATCTCCCATGAAGGAGCCGAATGACATGAAATTCTCATGTTCGGTTCTGAATTAGAGACATTGAATAATCAATGTCGACTATAACCCCTAGCCTTCCAAGCTAACGATGCGGGTTCGATTCCCGCTACCCGCTAACAGATATCTACCTATTCTATATCTATCTAGATAGATATAGAATAGGTAGATATAAAGTGATTAAGTATATAACGTAATTTCACGATTCACTCGAAATAAATTAATGCGAAATAGATTCCATTCTTTTCCTATCCTATAACCTCAGTGTGAATAAAAAGGTAGATCGGGACAATGTATGCCAAAGGGAATTCAAATAAAAAAAAGGGGAAGAGAAAAAAAAAAGGGGGGAAGAGAAAAAAAAAAAGAGCGTCCATCGTCTAATGGATAGGACAGAGGTCTTCTAAACCTTCGGTATAGGTTCAAATCCTATTGGACGTAATACTCTTCAATTGTTCTAAATTGTTGTGCAATGTATTGGATTGGAATGGAACAAATTCTTTAGTTCTTTTTACTGTTCTGAATAATTCCACCAAATGATCAAATATTCATTTTTTTTCTTGAAGTAAAAAAAGTTCAGTATGTTCCTTAAGAGCCTCTTCCAGAAGGGCTTTCGCTTCTTCTGTAAATGTACCAGTAGAACGTATAATTTCTCCGAACTGAGGTTTATTTTTTATCAAATAAAAGCGTAACCCAAGGAGAAATTTTCTCACCTGTGCTATTTCGAATATATCCAGGTATCCGTTTGTTCCGGTATAAATAGTAGCTATTTGTTCTTCTACTTTCAAAGGAGCCGACTGAGATTGTTTGAGCAACTCACGTAATCGTTGACCCCTCGCCAATTGATCTTGAGTAGCTTTATCAAGATCGGAAGCAAATTGTGCAAAAGCTTCCAACTCTGCAAATTGAGCTAACTCTAATTTCAACTTTCCAGCTACCTTTTTCATAGCTTTTATCTGAGCCGCAGATCCTACTCTAGAGACGGAAATACCCACATTAATAGCAGGTCGGATCCCGGCATTGAATAGATCGGCCGATGAAAATATTTGTCCATCGGTAATGGAAATTACATTAGTGGGAATATAAGCTGAAACATCTCCAGCTTGAGTCTCAACTATTGGTAGAGCAGTAACACTCCCCTCACCTAACTGGGAACTTAATTTAGCTGCTCTTTCCAAGAGACGGGAATGCAAATAAAAAACATCTCCCGGATAAGCTTCTCGGCCAGGTGGTCTTCTTAATAGAAGAGACATTTGTCGATAAGCTTGTGCCTGTTTGGAGAGATCATCATAAATGATTGATGTGTGTTGTTTTTTATACATGAAGTATTCAGCCAAAGTTGCTCCTGTATAAGGGGCGAGATATTGTAATGTAGCGGGAGAATCCGCAGTTTCCGCTACCACAATGGTATATGCCATTGCGCCACGTTCTCGGAATGTATTAACTACCTGAGCCACGGAAGAAGCTCTTTGACCAATTGCTACATAGACACAGATTACATTTTGACTCTTTTGATTAAGAATAGTATCTGTAGCTACTGCTGTCTTGCCGGTCTGTCTGTCCCCAATAATTAATTCTCGCTGACCACGTCCTATAGGAATCATAGAATCAATAGCAATAAGCCCCGTTTGAAGGGGTTCATATACGGAACGTCTTGATATAATACCTGGAGCGGGAGATTCAATCAGTCGAAATTCGGAAGCTGAAATTTTACCCTTACCATCAATGGGTTGGGCTAGAGCATTTACAACACGACCCAAATACGCATCACTTACTGGTATCTGAGCAATTTTTCCTGTTGCTCTCACGGAACTACCTTCTTGTATCATCAAGCCATCGCCCATTAATACAGCTCCAACATTATCCGATCCCAAATTTAGGGCAATGCCTACTGTACCATCTCCAAATTCCACTAATTCCCCTGCCATTACTTCATCAAGACCATGAATACGAGCAATGCCATCTCCTACTTGAAGTACGGTGCCAAGATTACCAACTCTTACTTCGTTGTTATATTGTTCGATCTGTTTCCGTATAATACTACTAATTTCGTCGAGTCTAATACTTCCCATTAGCACTTATTCATTATCTGTTCAGAAATAGGTCCTTAACCTTTTTAATTATCTATTGAGAAATAGGACCTATAACAACTAATCATTTGTGTTCATCATGGTTCTAAGCAGGCCAATATTGTGATCGATCGTACGTAAATGTAACTCAGTATTCAAACGACTATTCAAAGTTCCTATAGCTCTTCGTAAAGCTTGGCGAGAAACTTGTTGTCGGATCTGGTCAAATGCTCTTTGCTGTTCGGAGTAAATCGTCTCATTCTTGGGATCCTCTAATTGTTCCAAATTCTCAGAAGCAGTATTGAGGAGATCCTCTTTCTCTCGTTCTATTTGGGAGTTTCCTTTTACCTGGATTTCGTCCGCTATCATTTCCACGTTCCTTAAGCAAGCCCGAGCTTTCTCGAGCTGATCGATAGCTCCTTTACATAGTTCTTCCGAATTCCGAATAGTCTCCAATATTTTCTGTTTACGGTTATCTAATAGATTACTTAATGAAAGTAGATTATCTATTCACAAATTTCACGAATTCATAATCTCTTCCCAAACCGAACACGAATCTTTCGATTCATTCGGCTCTCCTGCTCAGTTCTTTTTTATTCCCCAGGAACATATACGTTCCCTTCACACCAAGCTTGCCCTTTCCGTTCCGTTTACGGAAGATTAGAATCAATTTATAAAAGACCGAGATCTCCGAAGGGCTCTTCCAGCAAAAGGGATTTGCAATTATCAAGAAAGTTTTGTGTTGTTTTTGTTTCCCCTTTTCTCTCCTCTTCTTCCCTCATGAAAATTGAATCGTTCCATTCAATCAATTAATTTGTGCCTTCTCTTTTTTGTTCTATCGAATAAATTCCCTTCTGTTTAGGTCGTCAGTTCAGCATTGGAACTAAAATTGGATGGGAGATTGGGACTATTTTTCAGTAAATAGATAAAATTATTCCATTGATATGAATGTTATATATCGGATCAATCTCCAACTATGCCTTTGAATCCATCTCATCTTGACACAGCGGTGGAAAGAATACCCAGTTAGTTGTGCTTAGACTTCAAACAGTTCAGCTTTAACCATTCTAGTGGTCCTCCCTCATTGGTTGTTATAAACTAAGAGTTCATTTCCCAATCAATTACGAAATGCTATAGTTCTTCGCTATTCCCCATTCGGAAGTAATTCGTTGAGATTATGCACTTTTATATCTCCAAAGTGCAGCTGGTTGGGCCCAGCCATATTATTCGAATATACAACTCGCACACACTCCCTTTCCAAAATAGATCAGTACACTAAGCACCACACTTGAATTTATTATATTTGTTTCTAAAATATTGGTATTTGATCCGAAACCCCCAGCGGAAGGCCAATAAATCAAGGAAATGAAAGGATCAATTACATTTTTCATACGCTCTCCCCTCATAGATAAGGATATGTTCTACAGAATTTTGTTATTTTCTTATTTGATCCTATCTAGTTCTGGATAATAATATTTGGGATACTTAACTTAGTCCCAGGTCTTTTATAAGGATAAAAAGAATTTGCTTGCCCTATCCACTCCCTTCCCTGCCGCACGCGTCATGAATCTTTCCGACCGAAGTATAGTTATAGGAAGAATAATTCATTTGCTAATTATTCAGATCAGCCTCTCCTGCAGTTGAACAAGTAAATTATTGGAGAAATACTAATGTAATGACGAGGTGTAGGGATCTTTTTTTCAGGATTAAACAAAGGGATTCGCAAATAGAAGCGCTAGGGCCACGACTAGTCCATAAATAGTTAAAGCTTCCATAAAAGCTAAACTTAGCAGTAAGGTACCTCGTATTTTACCTTCTGCTTCTGGTTGTCTCGCAATACCTTCTACAGCTTGGCCCGCAGCAGTGCCCTGGCCAACGCCAGGTCCAATGGAAGCAAGCCCTACAGATAATCCAGCAGCAATAACGGAAGCAGCAGAAATTAAGGGATCCATGGTAATCTCCTCTTACTAAGGTTGGGAAATAGTTGATAATACGACAGTTTCATCTATTGAGTGTTCACCAATGGTAAAATTATGGAACGATTTCTTCCGAACAACTAAGAACAAAAATATTTATTGATGATATCAAAGTGATAATATCAACGAATAGGGTATCCCTTATGCAAATATTTCATCATAAAAAGATTTATTCTTCATAATATTCAAAATAAAGATTCCATTTTATTGGACATATGAATTCTTATCACGGAGAGAGAATAGACTGCGTAAGAGCCTATAAGTCATTATATATCACATCTATAGATGTGATATTAATCCTTATAATCTATAAGGCTTATAATCAATATAAATGGATTAATATATGAAACGAACTATATACAAAGTAAACACGTTCGAAAAAATCCTCCCCTTAATGGGAACAAAAATTTCATCGTTCTACGCCGGTACATTCTTTACTCAAACAACTCCGATTAGTGAACCTGTTCGATCCTATTATCATATTTCTATACAAATGGACCAATCGGATCCACTCTATCTGGAGATCTAATGGACAGAAGTAGTTAACTGATCTTAAATCTTGTTACCAAGCTCTTTTTACTAAGAAATCTGATTTGCTTCTACCATACATATCAAGTCATGCGTTGGTACGATACTTAGAAAATCTTCTGTCTGATTGGACAGTGATTTAATGATGACCCTCCATGGATTCACCTATATAAGCTGCAGCTAGAGTTGCAAAGATCAGAGCTTGAATACCGCTCGTAAATAATCCCAGGAACATTACAGGTATAGGAACTATTAAAGGTACCGGAGAAACAAGAACAGCAACTACCAATTCGTCAGCTAATATATTTCCAAAAAGTCGAAAACTAAGTGATAAAGGTTTTGTAAAATCTTCTAAGATGTTAATTGGTAAAAGTATTGGGGTTGGTTGAATATATTTACCAAAATAACCTAACCCCTTCTTTGTAAGACCTGCATAGAAATATGCTACTGACGTAAGTAAAGCTAGAGCAACCGTAGTATTAATATCATTTGTAGGTGCGGCTAATTCCCCCTGAGGTAATTTTAGAATTCCCCAAGGAAGAAGAGCACCTGACCAGTTAGAAACAAAGATAAATAGAAACATAGTTCCAATAAAGGGAACCCAGGGACCATATTCTTCCTCCCCAATCTGAGTTCTGGTCAAGTCCCGAAAAAATTCGAGAATATATTCAACAAAATTTTGACCACCGGTAGGAATGGTTTGTGGATCTCGAACAGCTATGGTAGCTGAACCTAATAAGACAGCAATTACAACCCAAGAAGTTATAAGTACCTGTCCATGAACTTGAAACCCCCCTATTTGCCAATAAAAATGTTGACCCACCTCCACACCGGATATCTCATAGATATGATTCAGTGTGCTAATAGGAGATCGTACGATATCCATATCCATATTACCCCCTTGTAAAGATGAACTTGAAGAAGAAAATAAATTATTTTTGTCAAATGAGAGATTCCTCAATTATTTCACTCTCATCAGAATTTTTGATGTCACGAGATAATAAAAAGGGTATTCCATTAAGAATATTTTTCAATTTGGAACAGCCAACCAAAGCAATAAATGAAATTCCCTCTTACGAGATCTTGGGTGGAATAGCAGCCAACTCAGTAAATCCTCAGGTCAGGTCCTCCCCCCCCCTTTTTTTTTTATTTTTTTTTTATTACTTTCTATTAATGACCTTAATTCCCTTCCTTCGCAAATTGCTGACGTTAATCTGTTCAGGATCAATTGGATTGAAGCTATACCATCATCATTGGCTGGAATTGGGATATCCACGAGATCTGGATCACAATCTGTATCAACCAAGCAAATTGTCGGAATACCCAAAGTTCTACATTCCCCAAGAGCAATGGATTCTTCTCGTTGATTGGTAATTATAGCAATATCGGGTAAGCTTGTCATATATCTAATCCCACCTAGATATTTCTGCAATTGGTCTAATTGTCTCTTGAGCATAGCTGCTTCTTTTTTTGGAAGTTGATTGAATCGTCCCGTATCTTGTTCTTTTTTTAAATCCTTGAACTTCTGAAGTCTCGTCTCTGTAGTAGACCAATTAGTTAACATACCACCAAGCCATTTTCTATTTACATAATGACATCGACCTTCTGTAGCAGCTGATGCTACTAAATCAGTTGCTTGATATTTCGTACCGACTATCAGGAATTGTTTTCTTCCTCTACGTGCTATATCAAACAGCAAATCACAAGCTTCTGATAAAGAACGAGCAGTTTTAGCCAGATTTATAATATGAGTATCTTTACGCTCTGTAAAAATGTAAGGTGCCATCTTAGGGTTCCATTTCCTAGTTTTATGCCCTAAATGAACTCTTGCTTCCATCATCTCTTCCAAATCAATGTTCCAATATCTTTTGCTCATTATCGTTCGCTTTCCTCCCCAAAATAGCGAAATAAAATGTATCGTAATATCTAATTATTCCAACGGAATCAATTACATCTCAAAGATTGCCTGTCTGTCTAGTACGTGATAGAAACGTTCTCACTCATAGAATATTTTATATTCTTCCTATTATAGAAGAGATATTCATGAACATAACAAGAAATCTATTTCTCAAGACTATTTCTCAAGACTATTTTAATTGCTGTTTTAATATCTTGTGATATTTGTGAGAATTGCCTTGAAAGGAAAAAAAATCTACTTTGTCATGATGAAATAAAATGTCCTTCACTTTGTTGCTAAATAGATTCCTATTCCCTATTCTTGGATCTATTCCGTTTCGTTTCCCTGAACGGTGAATATGTTGCCCAGTACCGGCAGGTATCATCCCCCCGAGAATAACATTTTCCTTCAAGCCTTTCAACCAATCGATACGACCTTGTAGAGCAGCTTTAGCTAAGACCCGAGCAGTTTCTTGGAAACTCGCTTCGGATATAAAACTTTGAGTATTCAGAGATGCCCTTGTTATTCCTAATAACATGGTTTGATAGTAGATTGCCTCTTCCAGAGCACGATCCATTCTCTGTGCTCGTGATAATCCAATGAGTTCCCCCGGTGAAAAAACATTAGCCGTTCCATCTTCTGAAATTAAGACTTTCGATGTCATTTGGCGTACAATAATCTCTATATGCTTATCACCAATTCGTACCCCTTGGGATCGGTAAACTTTTTGAATCTGATTGACCAAATGAATCTGACTTTGTTCCATAGTTATCCTAGCGCTTATGAATAACCCCCAAAGACTTCCAAGAAATCTTGTCATATCTCCGGTCCAATTTTCAAAACTTTCTTTCAGATTCATCGATATTGAATTATTCAAACGGGCTTCTGACAATTGTTCAACTTTAGGAAGACCTTGAATTATATCACTGGATTTGAACCTTTCATATATCAATGTTATCAATGTATCTCCTTTGTCAAGAATTTCTCCATAATGACTATGGACAGTCGCTTTTCGAGTAGCCAAATAAGGTTTAGCTGATCTAATGACTAAAGATTCCTCATCAACTGCTATAATTTGACCAGATTCGGGGAGTGGTTCATCCTCGGATATCCATACACTTTCAGGAATCAATTGTCCAAGACTAACTACTGGAAATGTTTTTTCGCAGAATTCGGATTCGGATGAGGAAGAGCACCAATTTGGACCCAATAGATTGGAAATGATGTTCCTGCACGGATCGAAATGATAAATTATCATATTTTCGTCCATGAAATAATATTTAGGTACTTGGAAAGTATTGAAAGAATTGTGGAAAATGGAATGTTTCTTTGATAATACTTTTTTATAAGTTAGAAAATGGGAGGATGGAAAACGGTTGGTTATACTATGTAAATTACCCAAGAGACCTGAAAATTCAATGATTTTTCTCATAGGATCCTTTCTATTTGATTGATTTCCCGTATCATAACATTTAGAATCATTGAATAGAACGATTCGAAAATAGTCGGATGGTGATAGAACCATAAAAGATCCACTGTCTTCTTTCCCATTAGATAATGAACAAATAGTTCCTTGATGCTTACTAATTAATTGACTCGCCCCATTGGAAGAGAAAAGATTAGTGTGGTCCAAATTGTTATGGAACATCAAATTTGAACTTGTTTTATTGTCCCTTCTCCCCATGAAAAAAGGGGGGTATTTCATCAAGCTAATTTGAACCATATTGTTAACGATCTTATTTGTTCTTACTGAAATAAGAGAAACATAAGCCTCAGATTCTATAGAATCTATTTGTTCCCAATCAAATCCTAGACAAGTTCGCACCAATGGAATACTTACTTGGATTCGTTCACCATCTTCATACGAAATAGAATAGCTCATTTTAATCTGCAAGTTGTCCCCTTCCCTCGATAAATCTAGGGAAAAGGGTGTTGTCATATTCGACCCATCAGGTATTCCATGTTCTACGTTAGAATATCCAAAAATGGAATTTCTCTGTAGAATACCACTTTTGGGTATTCTAAGAATCGCATCAGGACAAGGTATTATTCTTTTTTCCCATTCTTTATCACACTGCAACGAGACGATGAATCGATTCATTTGCTTTTTCCCTTTAATATTGTAATTATTAGGGGAAAAGACATAAATAGAGTCTCGATGCTCGTTGGATATGGTCCGATCAGTTTCAGTTTCTGAATAACTGAAGATTTGTTCTTCCTTCTCATAGCAATTTGAGTCACCTGATCTATGTTCCACTTGATCCACGTAAGAATCGGAAAGTGATTGATGTTTGGCAACAAAAGGTTGAACATATACTTGATCCTGATACTTATGAAATGGAAAGGGTACTACACGGGATCCATATATACCTCCCGATAATATCCATAGATAACCCGTCCTGAGTATAGGATGAACATTACCCTGTACATATTCAGGTGCATGACACACATTGGTACTCCAGTGCATTTCTCCTTCTAAGTCAGAATATATATTTTTGCGAACTTTTTCCTTGAAGGAAGATGTTCTAGCACGAACCTCGGCAATAAGCTGTTCCGATTCCACATATTGATCATTCTGAACCAAAAGCAAACTTTGTGGCGGAATGGTTAAGTTCTGTACTTGATCCTGACCATCAATAGTAATGGATAAGTTATTATGACATAGATAAGCAGGATGTCCATTACGTGTACGTGTGGGATAAACCAAATTTTCATTGAATTCAATCTTTCCATTGAAAGGGGCTCGTATATGTTCTGCAATATCACCAGTAAATACCCCCCCGGTATGAAAAGTCCTTAGTGTTAGTTGAGTTCCTGGTTCTCCAATGGATTGTCCCGCAATAATACCTACTGCTTCTCCTAATTCAATCAAGTGACTGTGAGTAGTACTCCGACCATAACATAATTGACAAATCCGAGATATACTCTTGCAAGTAAAGGGGGTTCGTATATATATTGGTTGTGTTCGAAGGTTTATTAATTGATTGGCAAGTCCAACTCCAATATCCTGATTGCGCGTGGCAATGCATCTCCTATTTATATATACATCGTCTGCTAGCACACGGCCAATCAGTATTTGTGTTCGTACAACAATTTCATTTCTGTCCCTCTCTCGACCTCGAATGGGACTTACGAAAATACCTTGGATAGTGCCACAATCTGTTCTACGTACTACAATGTGTTGAACTACTTCAACGAGTCTACGTGTGAGGTATCCAGCATCTGCTGTTCGTACAGCAGTATCCACAACTCCTTTACGAGCCCCATAACAGGAAATAATATATTCCGTTAAAGAGAGCCCTTCGCGTAAATTCCGTCGAATGGGTAGATCGATGATTTGTCCTTGAGGATCTGACATTAATCCTCTCATACCTACTAATTGGTGAACCTGAGATGTACTTCCCCTAGCTCCTGAGAAGGACATCACATGTACTGGATTTAAAGGATCAGTCATGCTAAAATTCGGATTCATTTCTTTTCTCAAATATTCACTGGTAGCATACCATATCTCAATCGATTGACGTAATTTTTCCACTGCATGTACATTCCCATAATGATTCTGTTTCTCCGAAACATAACCTTGTTGCTCCGCATCTTGGACGAGCCATCCTTTGGAAGGCGCTGTTAAAAGATCATCAATTCCTAATGAAATAGCTGTATCAGTAGCTTGTTGAAAACCTGAAGTCTTGAGTTGATCCAAGATATGTGATGTATATGTCATTCCGAAGTGATCTATTAATCTGCTAATAAGCTTTTTAATGGCAGTTTTATCCATCACTTTATTATAAAAGGGCAAATTATCAAAGAGCAATCTAGTTCGTTCCTTCATAAGGAAAAATCTCCATATTTTCATGAGCAGGATTAAGCAATGGGTTCAAGCCGGTTATTCGAAGGCTTCCTCGATCTCTATATCTGCACTAATGAAAAAATCATAAGATCAATAACATTAGATCCTGAGAGCTGGTAGTGATTTATTTGGGTGTTCAGAACAGGCAAACCCTTGTATGGCTTCTTCCATTTCTCGATTGAAACGAGTACGACCAACAGTTGTTCGAATGTATATATTAAGGATTTCTCCCATTCTACCTTTTCTTATTCGATAATGTTCATGGATTTCGTGGAAAGTACCCAAAGATTCGTATTGAACTTCGATAGGGGCTTCTTGGTTTACTGAGGTAATGATACGTAAATCCACTTCCCCCCACCGGAGCCATAAGGGGCTGTATAAGTCAATTCGTTTCTGTCGGTAAGCTCTGAGCACATCATCATAACTATAAAAGGAAGGTTTCTTACAAGAAAAGCGTTTATTTTCCGAGTGATACGGATGGTACCTATTCCCATAAATACCTTGACTATTTTGGACCGTTGATATATAAAGTCCAAGAAGCATATCCTGAGTCGGTATAGAAATAGGATCCCCGATAGCTGGAGACAAAAGATTTGTCTCAGAAAACATGAGTAAACGAGCTTCTGCTCTAGCTTCCAGAGATAAAGGTACATGGACAGCCATCTGATCTCCGTCGAAGTCTGCATTAAATCCCCCACAAACCGATGGATGTAAACGAATGGCACGTCCTTCTACTAAAATAGGTTGAAACGCTTGTATTCCCAATTTGTGTAAGGTAGGTGCTCGATTCAACAATATGGGATGTCCTTGCATAACCTCTTGAAGTACTTCCCATACAATGGGTCCCTTATCTCGAATCATACTTTTAGCAGCTCTTAGGTTGGGAGCAATATGTCGTCCGATGAGACTACGAATTAAAAATGCTTGAAAAAGCTCTATTGCTATTTCTGAGGGTAATCCACATTGGTACAATGATAGAAAGGGACCCACCACAATAACGGAACGACCTGAATAATCAACTCGTTTGCCTAGTAAATTTTCACGAAATCTTCCCTCTTTGCCTTCGATCACATCTGAGAACGATTTATAAGGCCTATTATGACTGTCTCTAATTGGTCGTCTGCAGATACCATTATCGAGAAGTGCATCTACGGCTTCCTGGACCAATTTTGTTTGATAAATAACAAATGACTCAGATCCACTTCTTGTTAATAAATTTGTAAGAGTATTATTCCGATTGATAACTCTTCGATAAAGTTCATTTAGATCTGACGAGGTAATAAGTCCACCTTCACCTAATTGAACGATTGGCCTCGGTTCGGGAGGAAGAACTGGTAATAGGCATAAGACCATCCATTTTGGTTCTATATTTGTTCGGAGAAAATGTTTAGCCAATTTCATGCGTCCAACCAGAAAATCCTTTCTTCTTCTAATTTTTTCATCCTCCCTTCTATCCACAGTATATTCTTGGTTCTCTTCCAATCTATTCCATTTCAATTCCACCAAGTTCTTCCATTCCATATGTGAACGATCTATAATCATTTGCAGATCCAGACCCATTAGTTGTTTCCCAATAGCATCTCCCCCAGTAGCTATTTCTCTCTCTTTAAATGTTCCAGAACCCCGAGGAAAGAGGTAATAAGGACGAGCAGAGAGGTAATGAGGAATAATCTCTCTCCAGGATTGAATCTCATAATCGAATGTACCCCGTGATCTCAATAAAGTTGGTTTGTTAGCTATGGGCCTAGCAAGAAAAAGATTTGGATAGGTTATTCTAAGATTTCCCCCCCCTTCAGGATCGGACGTGAAAGTTTCCTCTCATCCGGCTCAAGTAACTAAAAAAAAAAGATGCAAAAAACTCTTTTTCGCTCTGAAGAGAGATCGCTACTCTCTGCTCAAGTTCCAAGTGAAATTGAGTTGAGTATTCCTTTATGTTATGATTCTACAACATAGATATGGAATTATTGAGCAGTCTCCTCCCTTTCGAACAATCCTTTTCTTCTTGAAAGACCTTCAATTAGGGATTTACTTGTCTTTATCTCGTTCCATTTGATCCTTTAGGTTCCTGCTTGCTTTGCTTTACTTCGATGGTTACAATACTATTGATCGAAGCATATGTGCGATGAATAGACTCCTATAGCCATATCTTCGGTCCGGAATACCTCTATTCAGGCTAACCCAAATAAAAGAGAATGAATTTCAAATTCCATTATCTGAAAGAAGTGTTTTCACGAAGTTCAATGAGCAATTTGATACAGAATATCTAAACCCTGGACTAATTCCTCTTTCTCAGCATCTTGAAAAGATGCTTATAATTCTGAGCTTCATGCTACTCCTCTGGAGGGTCATGTCAGAGCTAAAGGCATCCCAATGAGATTTAATAGGATGACAGTTCCTGATTACGGATCTGTATGATCGGAACTTGTGATCAAGTCACACATCGCAGTATACTGGACCTTCTAATTCTTTCCGAGTTTTAGCTAATAGATTCGCAATATAACTGGGAAGGCGTTTCAAATACCATACGTGAACCACCGGACATGCCAGTTTAATGTATCCCATTTGATATCTTCGAATTCGAGAATCAACGAATTCAACTCCACATTGTGTGCAAAATTTTGCATCTATCTTCTCATTTCCAATCCCTGGAGAATTTCCACAAGAACAAACTCTACTTTTGATAGGTCCAAAGATTCTTTCACAAAACGATCCATCTCTTTCTGGTTTATTAGTTTCATAATGTAGAGTATAAGGTTTAGTCACCTGTCCAACTATCTCACCATTAGGTAAAATTTTTTCGGACCAAGCACAAATCTGTTCGGGAGAAGCTAATCCAATTCGAAGTTGTTGATGTTTATTCTGGTCAATCATAAAAAATCTCAATTTATTGTGATCAAACTTTCTCTCTATCTATCTGAAAGTTTTTCTCAGATATAATAGCATGATTCAATTCTAGAGCTAAAGATCGTAATTCTCGAATGAGCAATCGGAAAGATTCTGGAGCAGTGTCAGGTTTAGGTATTGGCCCTCCAGTGATAATGGCACCAAGTACTTCATTACGAGTTCTAATATGGTCAGATTTGAGAGTAAGCATCTCTTGTAAAATATAAGCAACACCAAAACCTTCTAGAGCCCAAACTTCCATTTCTCCTATTCGTTGCCCCCCTCGTTTGGATTTTCCTCTAAGAGGTTGTTGTGTAACCCGTGCATAAGGTCCACTCGAACGTGCATGTATTTTCTCATCAACTTGATGACTCAATTTCGACATATAAGCTTTTCCTATTGTAACAGGTTGTTCAAAAACATCTCCTGTTCTTCCATCAATTAATCTATGTTTTCCAGGATGATCTGGTTCGAATACCCATGGATTAGCTGTTTGCTCACTAGCTTTGTAAAGTTCAGGAAACACTAGTTTTCTCGAAGCTTCTCGCTCGTATTTTTCGTCAAAAGGGGTTATTCTATAATGTTTGTTCATCGGGTTTCCTGCTAAACCGGGCAAACATTCAAAGATCTGTCCTACATTCATTCGTGAAGGTACCCCTAATGGATTCAATACCATATCAACTGGTATTCCATTTTGCAAATAGGGCATATCTTGTCTGGGCAAAACTATTGAAATAATACCTTTATTACCATGCCTTCCAGCTACTTTATCACCCACTTGTATCTTACGTTTTTGTGATATATATACGTGGACTGTTTCCGCATTATCACCGGAATCATCTACTCTATTGATCCATCTCACGTCGATAACTCGACCCCTTCCACCTATAGGTGCTCTGAGACAATTTTCTCTCGCAGTGGATACCTCAATACCAAATATGGTTTGTAATAATCTTCCTTCTGGGGTACATAATGATTCTTCTATTGTTTGAGGCGTTAATTTACCTACCAAAACATCACCTGTTTCTATCCAAGATCCTAGCATTACAAGACCATTTTCGTCCAAATGACGAAGTGAATGAGCATCTAAATGAGGTATTTCTCTAGTGATTCTTTCAGGACCCTGGCTCGTCATACAGATTTCAATCCTGTATCTTACGATATGGAAAGAGGTATAAATATCTTCATATACCAGACGTTCACTAATGAGTATTGCGTCTTCGAAATTGTATCCTTCCCATGGCATATAAGCTACTAAAACGTTTTTTCCCAAAGATAGTTCTCCCCCTACCGTAGTCGCACCATCCGCCAGAATTTGTCCCTTCTTTACACATTCCCCTTGACGAATTTGAGGTTTTTGATGCGTACAAGTATTGGTATTAGAACGTTGATATATAACCGATTCTGTTCGTACAGTGTCTCCATTAACCGATGAAGTTATATTTACAGCATCGATATACTCGATCCTTCCCTCTTGTGTAGCTATAGCTACACTTCCTGAATCTAGAGCTGCTTGACCTTCCAACCCAGTTCCGGCAATGCACTTCTCGGGTCGAAAAAGTGGAACTGCTTGACGCTGCATATTAGAACCCATTAGAGCGCGATTCGCATCATTATGTTCGAGAAAAGGAATAAGGGAAACTCCAACGGAAAAATATTGGAAAGGAAAAATACTTCTGAAATGGATTTGTTCCCATGCAATAACTATAAATTCTTGTCGGTATCGAGCTGGAGTAGTTTGTTCCTCTTGAATTCCTTGATTTAACGCCAAAGAATTTCCCGTAGCTATCCGATAGTATTCATCCTCATCTTCTCCCGGTAGTAGATAAACCATATGTTCTTCTCTCGATCTCTCGGAGATCTTATAGAATGGACTTTGTAAAGAACCACAATCACCAATCTTTGCATGAATAGATAATGATGCAACAAGTCCAGCATTCATTCCTTCGGACGTATCGATTGGACAAATACGCCCATAATAACTGGGATGAATATCCCGTGTCCGAAAACTAGCAGTTCGCCCTGTTAAGCCCCCAGGGCCTAAATGGCTCAATTTTCGCCCATGAGCTATTTCCGTCAATGGATTAGTTTGATCCAAAAATTGGGATAAGGGGTGTGAACCAAAAAAATCTTGAAAAGTGTTTTTTAATAGAGTTGAAGTGACCAAGTTCTGAGGAGTTGATCTGCGCTTGGTTGCTCTGTGTATAGTTCTTTTAACTGCATCTTCTAAACGACCTAGAGCTAATCTAAATTGATTCTGTAATAAATCTGCTACAGAACGAATCCGTCGATTTCTGAGGTGATCTATATCATCGAGTGTACCCATTCCAAATTTCACCCCGATAAGGTAATCCACAGCAGCCAATACATCTTGTGGTAATGAAAAAATCTCGTTCTCAGGTATATCAAGGTTCAGTTTTTGGTTCAGATTTCGTCGACCAATCTTTCCCAATTCACATCTTTTTCGGAAAAATTTTTCTTGCAATTCTTTACATAGAGACTCGGAAAATGCCAAATCGCCACTTATACAGTGGAGTTTTTTATAAAACTCCAGAATGGCTTTTTCCCTCGACCATAGATATTCCTCCCGCTCCCCCCTCTCCTTCTTCAATAAAAATAAAAATCTTTCGGGATAGCGAGTATTGTCCAGAATCTCTTCGAGATTTAAACCCATACCTGATAATAGAACTGGAATAGATATTTTTTGTTTTCTGCTTACACGAGCCCATATCCTTTCTCTCACATCGATCTCTAATTTCGATCTTCTTCCCCAATCTGAAATCAGAGTGCCAGTATATATATAATGAATTCTATTATGGTCTAATTCTGAACGGTAATAAATACCAGGACTTATTAATATTTGATTAACCACGACTCTGTAAATCCCATTTACTACAAATGTTCCATGGGAATTCATTAAAGGAATATTTCCGAGAAATACAGTTTGTTTCTGTATCTTCCTACTATTCCTCCGAATCGATCTTGCTGGTACATATAATTCAGAGTAATATGTAAGGGACTGATATACAGCATCTCTCTCTTTGATGAAAGGTTCTGCTAATTCATATTCATTACCAAAAAGCCTGAATTCAATTTCTTTATCTATATCCTCAATTTTTGGAAAATCATGAAGTTCTTCCATCAAGCCCTGATCGATAAAACGACAAAATCCTTCAAATTGTATCTTACCAAATTCAGGGATTGTAAACGCTCCCTCATTTTCATCTAATCGCATTGGAAGTTTCCCATCTGTAGAAAAATATATTCAATTATTCCCGATTGATCTATATGGATCAATCCGACAAAAAAGATTCGGATGTATATTAAGTCTTCACTATATCCCATGAAATTCTACCCGTATCCAGATATACTTCCAATTTGAAAAAAAAGGATAAGGAAGAGGTACTTTGATACTTTCTTCCAACCACGTGAAATGGAGCTATGAACGAATGAATCAAACCATTCTTAAATGTTAATCTCACTTAGAAAATTTCCTAATGAAAATAGTCAGATCGAAAGAAAGACGGAGAACAAATTAGATCCATTTCCTTTATGGTTGACTTTAGCATACATCTCATACTATACTTAAAGGACGGACGAATGACTTGAAAGGACAAATGATTCGATCTGTCCATGGGATTCCCATATCTCGGCGACATAGCCAAGCGGTAAGGCAGAGGACTGCAAATCCTCCATCCCCAGTTCGAATCCGGGTGTCGCCTTGTTGAGGTAAGTAAATGGAAGGAAAAGTCTGTATTTCCATTACAGAACCTCTGGAGACATATTGGTACATATTATCAATATAGATAGTGAGTTACGTACATTTGATCCCGATTCCGTCGTGAATGTACGACCCTCGAGTTAGTTATAGTAACTTGTTGGTCAATGAACAAATGGATTTATTGATCTCTCATATCAGCTCGAACGTCAGTAACGTTCAGAATGCAAAGGTGGACCATTCATTTCAACTTCAACTTTGCACTATGGTTAATAGTTCCCTTATCATCTCGATGATGAAATCATTATTTTTTAGAAAACATGATCCGTATGGATATAGTCGGTATAACTTGGGCTGCTTTAATGGTAGTTTTTACATTTTCCCTTTCACTCGTAGTATGGGGGAGAAGTGGGCTATAATGGTAATGCTTAAGAATCAATTATTGCGTTCCTTCCATATCATGCATGGTAATATATTCTGTTCCATAAGGATCCAGTAATATTGAATCTTCGTTCCAAATTGAAACACTCTACATGGAATTATTTCCTCTTTATCCCCGTAAGGGATGTACGTAATCCCTTATCATTATCATTTTCCTATGAAAAATCTTATTTTCTTCAACAGGTTTGAATTCATTAGTTTTTTTCTAGAATGAGTCGATAATCTCATTTCTTCCACTGAAGAACGATCTCTCTTCTCTTTTTTAGTAGGAATAGAAAGAGTCCCTGTTTTATCGGATGGTTCCGAATTGATCGGATCTGATATGAATTCCGTTCTCGGAAAAATATGGGACATAAGTCATAGATTCCTTTGCTTTTTCATATACCATTTAAAGTGCTAGATATAGATGTTCGTACCGAAAAAATATGTTCAACTTTGATCCTAAAGAATCCGCAAGTACGTTCAGAATTAAGTCTGTCTGCATTGGGTCTATTTTTCCAGGAGCAGGAAGAAGGTGATGTGATCAGCTCCGCTATTTTATGGTACGAGGTCCTTCATCCTACATTTACCGTATATGGATAAGTACCATTAAGATATATTTATCCATATATGGGTGTAAAAGAAGAAGTAGTACAAAAGAAAAGGTTAGATATTCTTTTGTACTACTTTTTTTCTTTTCAAAAAAAAAAAAAAATTAAAAGCAATCCCTACCCTGTATTGTTGTAATACAATAGATCCACCCTACCCTGTATTGTTGTAATATAAAAGATCTCATAACCTATTTTATACTTATGATCTGGATCATAAAGATCTATCTAGTGATCAGCAATCAATTGATTTTCATCAAAATCAATTGCTTCCACTGCTTGCACTGGCCGTTTTGACGTAAGGGATAAGTAGAAAAGCAGTAGGAACTGCAAGGAACAGTAGAACAGCAATAAATGCAAGGGTATTTACTTCCATGATCTCCTTATTTTAACTTTGTTCAAAAATAGCTCGAGATTTGATCTCATTTTGATCTCATTTTGATCTCATTTTGATCTCATAGAGATGAATGAATCTTTCTTTCAAGATCAATGAAATAGATGTATTTCATTGATAGAATTGGTTCGAGTAACGGAATCTAACTAATGGATTGAATGAATTCTTCGATGGAAATAGTATAACCTAATACGATCACTTTTGATAAGACTAGTAGTAAAAACTTACGTGCATCAGAAAACGTTCCGATCAACACATGTCTGGTATAATTTCGACAGAATAGGATTCGTACGAATAAGAACCTTATGCTCCTCCAGAAGACGTTCGTCAGACATGAGAGATATTTTGCTTGGATCTCCACGATTTAGATGGAATTGTGAATCTATCCCGCTTCGGTGATGATATAGAAGTATCCCATATCGAATTTATCCAGAGGCCCACCCATGACCCTGGAATGATAAGGACTAGTCCGTCCAGATCCTGACATGATCATTCTTGGAAATAAAATAGAGTGTCTAGAAATCCACTGGCTATCGATCATGAAAAAGAAGTATTAGCATGAAATAGTAACAATATTCCTGGGGAAGAACAGAAGGAAGATCTCCTAAAAATCATTGGGAATTATCTATAGGGATCTCTGTGGGATTCTGACTTAGAAGGACTACCTCTGTGTCACCCTAAAATCTATTGATCTTCCTATGTTTTTGATAGATAAATTTTATTCTTCGGTGAGGGAAGAATATTTCTTGTAGATAAAATATGATTATTATATTTTATCCTCGAAAGAAGGGTCTTTTTCCAAACTGAATTATCGATCTGGTGAATGTATCTAATGGATCGGGACTGACGGGACTCGAACCCGCAACTTCCGTCTTGACAGGGCGGTACTCTAACCAATTGAGCTACAATCCCAATACAGTACAGTTCACCTACTATTGGATAATATTTATTCCATGATAGGTGCTAGATAGGTCATATAGATTATGCGAGTGCTAGGTCGATTAAATATCTTAATCTTCTCTTTCATTTTTGAAATGTATCGATTCATACGGAATCGGGCATCTACGATATGAATAGATATCGATGCCGGGGTTCAATAACCAATTATCTTTTCATTCATGATTAGCATGAATATAACCATACCGATAGATTGGTATTGATGATATTGGTTGGGTCGAGCTGGATTTGAACCAGCGTAGGCATATTGCCAACGGATTTACAGTCCGTCCTCATTAACCACTCGGGCATCGACCCAGGAACAAGACAGTAATTGAAAATTCTTTAGGATACCTAACGAATGGATCATGGTACCCCCAGGGGAAGTTGAATCCCCGTTGCCTCCTTGAAAGAGAGATGTCCTGATCCACTAGACGATAGGGGCCACCAATCTATTCTTTATAATATGAAAGTTATCGGGAAGTTGTCAATAGTATGACCAGAATTCTTGGTTTCCTCAAGTTTTTTTTCAATAAACTTGCCTATCGATAAAATGGAGTCCCTTCAGAAATTACTTATTGCAACTAAAACAACTCTAAAGCAATTTTCGGAATCTCTATTTGTGATCCATCGGCCCAGTTACGATAAAAAAGACTTTATGGACTCAAATTATACAAAATGTTTCATGCTTGATAATTTTAATCATTTTAATAGTGAATGGGGCTTATCGTTCTCTGATCGAAGTTATCCGGAAAAGACTAAAAAAAAGATAAATGGGTTGGTTGGACAAAAGATCGATCCGTATGTTACAATCGGATCGTGGCGGGTATAGTTTAGCGGTAAAAGTGTGATTCATTACATTATCAACTCGAATAATGGAAGGATCTTTTACATGGATCTTTGATCCATCTAAAGCTCTATTTCCAGATAGGTTCAAAACCTCCCCTATACCATCCATCCAGAGTTCATATGTTACACAACTTCATATACTTTACGTTCCCATATTAGAGTATAGTGCTTCACTTCTTTCCATTAAAAAAAATGCCCGTTGGTGTTCCAAAAGTGCCTTTCCGAGCCCCTGGAGATGAAGATGCAACTTGGGTCGACTTATACAACCGACTTTATCGAGAGAGATTACTTTTTTTGGCTCAGGATATCAATCACGAGATTGCAAATCAACTCATGGGTCTCATGGTATATTTGAGTGCAGAAGATGCAAATAAAGATATTTTCTCATTTATCAACTGTCCCGGTGGATCAGTAATACCAGGGGTAGGTCTTTTCGATATGATGCAAGCAATAGTACCAGATGTACATACAATATGCATGGGGGTAGCTGCTTCAATGGGATCTTTCATCCTAATCGGGGGAGAAATGCCTAAACGTATAGCATTACCTCACGCTAGGGTTATGATCCACCAACCTGCTAGTTCCTATTATGACGGATCGGCTGCAGATTTTCATAACGAATCGAAACACGTAACGATGCTTCGCGATTACATAACCAAATGTTATATAGAAAGAACGGGCCACCCCGGAGAGGTCATTCAACGGGACCTGAACAGAGATGTTTTTATGTCAGCAACAGAAGCCCAAGCTTATGGCATTGTTGATGTCGTAGCGGAAGGTTGATCTCATAGCGGAAGATCCTCTTTTTCATTTAGTTTTATAATAAACTTTAAACTGTGATCTCTTTGTTCCTTTTCAAAAAAAAGGGGGGGAAAGTGATTCATTTCATAATCACCTGATATGGTATGGTTAGGATCAATCCGAACCAGTTGATTCCGCATACAATACAGCTAGAATGCCCACTATTCAACAACTTATTAGAAATGCAAGACAGCCAATAGAGAATAGAAAAAAATCTCCTGCTCTTCGAGGATGTCCTCAGCGTAGAGGAGTATGTGCTAGGGTGTATGTGCGACTCGTTTGGATCAGAAACTTAAACAGACTGGGAAATTATTACAACGGAATAACAGAAGAATTTTCCCGCTGTAATCAAGATCCATCATCTAACCTTACCGGGGATGAAATTTATGGTTTCCATTGGTGCAAATCCAATCACCTTGATGTGGGATGAAAAGCAATTCCTCATTGGTAGCGAATGGTCATCAATCCATTGAGCGGGGAAATCATGCAAATTGAAGAAGCATAAAGTTTATGCTCATATTGCCGCGAGAACGGAACAACAGGGTCAGCTACCTGGCCAACCCCAGAATTACATGTCGTTACTGTATTAATAGATCTTGTAATGAGAGTATTTATTACTTAATGATTCAAGAGTAGAGCTGGAGATGGTAAACCATACAAGTTACCGATAACATACTCATCTCATATTTCGGAAATGAATAAAAGGCTCCGGCGTATAGAGAGGACCTTACCGTTGGAGAAAGAACCATAGAAACGATGAAACCCATGATTTTTTCCCATTCTCAGTACAAGGTCCCAGTCCTTGCCTACCAGGAAGATGCCTATCCAAAGGGAATTATGGTTGGGAAGGTTGCAGTAGCAAAAGCCATTGGAACTTTTATTTTCTAAATAAGAAGAATCAGTGTTATTCTCAATGGACCAAACAAAACAAATGACTAACCGAGAAAAATATTAGCGATTCATGAGAGTAAACTTCAATGACCAGAGTGAAACGTGGATATATAGCTCGAAAACGTCGGAAAAAAATTCTTGCATTTGTATCAGGCTCTCGAGGGGCCCATTCGAAACTTTTTCGAACTGCTAACCAACGGAAAGCTAGAGCCTTAGTTTCCGCCCACCGAGATAGAGGTAAACGCAAGAGAGATCTTCGTCGTTTGTGGATTACTCGGATCAATGCAGCAGCTCGTGCCAATGGGGTTTCTTATAATAGATTCATCCAATATTTGTACAAGAGGCAGTTGCTTCCAAATCGTAAAACACTTGCACAAATAGCTATATTAGATAGTAATTGCTTTTCCACCATCTTGAACAACTTATCGTATGATGAAATAGGTTAGGTATAGATGAAATAAATAGGTAAAGATGGAATGGATAGAACAGATTCTCCCGGAGAATTCCCTCCGGGAAGGTCGAAATATTGAAAAGTTTTTTCATATTGGATTGGAAATGAACGAAAAGAATTCAATCCAATTCTTTTCCAAAAATGAAATCCTGTTGACTTTTTCAACAATAGACTCAAGATCTGCATCTTTATCGAACAGATATTCCAGCTCCGATTTGATTAAGGAGTAGGCTTATTTCCCATGGATCAAATTAGTTTTCATTATAAAGAAAAGGTAACAAAGATAGAATACGAGCTCGTTTAATAGCGTTAGTCATTAGACGTTGTTGTTTTGAAGTTAATCTATTCACTCGGCCGGATAATATTTTTCCTTGCTCACTAATAAATCGACTAATTAGGCTCATATTTTTATAATCGATCCGATCTCCCGACCTAATAGGTGACAAATGTCTACGAATTGGTTTCAAATGTCTACGAATTGGTTTCAAACGTCTGCGAATTGGTTTCAAATGTCTACGAAAAGATCGCTTGGGTTTATCCATAGTTTGTTTCATGAACCTTTTGAATACTATTTATTCCAAATCTTTTTAAAATATTGTTCCATTAAAGATCTTGTTGAAATACCATTTCTTTTTATATCTGTGATTTATTCCTATCCATGGGTAGGAGTAGTACGTTTAATCTCTTTTTTTTATCTCTCCATGAATGGTATGCTTGTAACAATAGGGACAAAATTTATTTGATTCCAATCGAATAGGTGTATTGCGTCGATTTTTCCGAGTCGTATATCTAGAAATCCCCGGGAATCTTTTATAAACACTATCTTGGGTACAACTAGTGCACTCCAAAGTAATTGTTACTCTTATATCTCCGCTCTTGGCCATAAACTTAGAATATTGGGTTTTGCTTTTCGACCTCAAAAAGAAAAAGGGAAAAAGGGATAGAAGTTGATAGCCGGAGATCCTACGGTGAAACATTTGAAAGTAAAAAAATGATTGATCAGGAGTGAGTTTTCAGTTTTACTTACAAAATTGAATGTGGAAAGAATCTTTAGATCGATATTTCTACTTGAATTCTACCCCCTTCCAGTCCTAAACTTAGATCCTTTTTGGGGCTGAATGCACTAATTTCTCCAAGAGGTAGGAGAAGTCAATCTAGCACAATCTTTTTTCCCTTGGCTTTAAGGGGAGGAAAAAATTAAAAAAAGGAAAGAAAAAGAGCATCTGGAAAAAAACGATTGATTTCTATCAATAGGCCGGCTAAAAAACTGACGCATAAAATAGCTAACACAGGCGCTGTGGAAAGATAGGTCTTTAGATCTTGCATTGTAAATTCTCCTTATTGATCATAATGTGTAAGTGATTCAACCATATCAATAGTTATGAATCCTAGATAAAACTCGGAACTGATGAATATATATAATGTGATCCGGGCTGTGGTCCTATTTATAGAAAAGGGGAAAAAGATGTTTCATCACCATAATGAATAGTGATATTCTAGATAATAGACCCTACATGTATAAAGTCTTTTCACTCACGAGACCGAAGATAAATGAAGGTGGAAAAATGTGGGAAACATATTTCTAATTCTATAAAATAAAATGAAAATAACATTGTCTAATGATTAGAAGGGATGTAGCGCAGCTTGGTAGCGTGTTTGTTTTGGGTACAAAATGTCGCAGGTTCAAATCCTGTCATCCCTACCTTTCCCTTCTTTTCTATGGAAAGAAAGGAACGAAAGATCATTTGATATCGATTCGACGGGAACATAAAATAATTGAATCGTATCAGATGCGAAAGTGTTTTGCTCTAAGAGTATCAACAAAAGGTATTTTTCCTTCATCTCCGAATATTAAAGAAAGCGCTCTTAGTTCAGTTCGGTAGAACGTAGGTCTCCAAAACCTGATGCCGTAGGTTCAAATCCTACAGAGCGTGATTCTGTTCCTATCAAATCCAACCCTCAAAATTATCGATAATTCATTCCAACTGGAACGAGCAATGGAATCTGACCTCCCAGGAAAAGTAGGAGGCCAATGAAATTGGAGGATATTCCAGGATCAAATATCCAGTTGATCACCACGTCGGTATTGTGAATATGCAGTTACGAATAATCCGGCCAAAGTTATAGGAATTAGACCTAACACAATTCCGGATGGCAAAGCCTCAATCATTTCTATTCAACGGAATAAGTAGGGATAATAGCTATACTGGATAGTACCCTTAATTTGCTATGAATCTCAATGATCAGAAATTTATATAGAGGGAATAAACAAAATTATTGAAATTGAAATAGTGAACTGAGAGGGTTTCCCCTTCCTTCATTTTGAATAAGTTGTATCTTGCTCGAACTAATGAATAGGACTAGGGTGAAAATGATAGAAGCCAATAATAAACCGAAATAACTAATTATAGTAGGCGTGGAAGGACTGAATGAAATATGGTTTATACATATCTTCATGAGACAATTACCTAAATTTTTATTTTCGTAACCTTGAGATCAGAATACAAAAGATCAATTGTCCCAATTCGTACCAATTCAGGATCCTATATCTACTATAGGATATGTATGAATGAACATGGATGAGAGGAGATCTATAGTAGAAATCTCTTCATTATCCTAGAAATCCCCACATTCATCGAGCAACTAATGACACCCGCCGCAAACCCCTTCACAAATTGTCGAATGTAATCTTCTTACAGGGTGAATGAATTCTCAATCAGTACGATTGGATCACCTGGTATTATCTTTTTACCAGTAGAGCTATCGGTCCAGAGACTGGACCGGAACTCTCCACAGACATAGCCAAAGTTTTGTGAATTTCACGTTTAGGTGTAAGAAAGAATATGAATATCCAGTTTGTCCTTTCATTTCTCGATCTTATTGATCCAATCATTCGACCCTCTAGACGGATTAGGTTTTTTCAATATTCATTATTAGAGCGAGTAGAGCCCGATATTACAGAAATTCCACCTATTGCAAAGAGTAACTTGTAATTTCACATACCTAAAATTGACTAGGTTCTATTGCACTATCCACTTGGTTTTATCTAATAAGTAACACCTACTCGTTAATACAAGGTACTATATAATAAGTCTGTGGCATAACTCCATCTGTGCCGGATACTATTGGAAAAGCAACATACATCTGCGTAGCACCAATGATCCCCGTGCAATTTGAATTACTGGGTTCATCTACACGGGCATAATGTCATGTCGAAATGAAAAAGGAAGAATATAAAAGAATAATATTCTGGATGAGTTTTATTGATAGTGATTGATATCCTTTGCAAGCGCGGCACTCATCCTCTTTTTCGGTTCTAAAGCCGTATGCAGAAGCTAATTCCAATCGAAAATTTCCACGGTCTATGCTATTGTTACAACATCGATTGAGGGAGTTGGGGTTCCTTACGCCCGGACGGACCTCGGAACATGCAATATTCTCTTTCTTCTTTCTGTTGGGATTTAGTCGACCAAACAGAGATAGAATAACTGCTGGCAGGAACAGAATCATTCTATCCCGTTCCTTCTCGATACTCATCAAAATTGTATTGCTGTGTCAGAAGAAAGCTAGCTATACTGGTCCAGTAGACTTTAAAGATACCCTTGGTATAACATTGACAATCGAACAAGGATTGGAGAAGATATCAGTAGTTTTCCATTTCCTTATCTCTATCTTTCATGGGATCAATTCCCCCTTGACTGACTTTACAATAATATATGGAGCTGAGCATGTCTGGGAATACGGGAGAACGCTCCTTTGCTGACATTATTACTAGTATTAGATACTGGGTTATTCATAGCATTACCATACCTTCTCTATTCATTGCAGGTTGGTTATTTGTCAGCACGGGTTTGGCTTATGATGTGTTCGGGAGCCCCCGGCCAAATGAGTATTTCACAGAAAGTCGACAAGAGGTTCCATTAGTAACTGGCCGTTTCGATCCGTTAGAGCAACTCGATGAATTTACTAGATCTTTTTAGGAGGCACTAATGACTATAGATAGAACTTATCCAATTTTTACAGTTAGATGGTTGGCCGTTCACGGGCTAGCTATCCCTACAGTTTTTTTCTTGGGATCAATATCGGCAATGCAGTTCATCCAACGATAAACTCTATACTAAAGGAAGAGGAAGTATGTAGATATGACACAACCGAACCCGAACGACCAAAATGTTGAATTGAATCGTACCAGTCTCTACTGGGGGTTGCTACTAATTTTTGTACTTGCTGTTCCATTCTCCAATTATTTTTTCAATTAGGAACAATGAGAATATTCTCACTCCATTCGAAGAGATCCAATACGCATAATTATCTATGCTATGACTGTTTATGTCTCGAGTATGACCACTTAAGAAAATGTGAAAGGGAGTAAGAGAAATGGCCGATACCACTGGAAGGATCCCTCTTTGGTTGATAGGTACTGTAACTGGTATTATCGTGATTGGTCTACTGGGTGTCTTTTTCTATGGTTCATATTCCGGATTAGGGTCATCCCTATAGTAGGGGAAATGCACTTACTGTGGGAAATAGTATACATGCGAAAGTGAAAAATCGATAAGGCCTTACCCTTCAAAGAAGGGTAAGGCCTTATCGAAATCTCTTTTTGAGATTCTTTCTATATTAATCTGAATTAGAAGAGAAGATTCGTACAAATAAAATGACTCTGTCATTTACTTCATTCAATGTCTTTCAGTCAAGTGATGAGTCAATCTATTCTTCCGCTATATGATCGGAAGAAAAATTTGGATCGATCAAATTTCAATATATGTCGAAGGAACAACAGAAAAACGGAGAATATTAAGTACTAAATATTTGCTCATTTCTCTGATGGAAGATTATGCGAAGTTTTTGTAAAAACCCGAACTATGAGAATATAAATGTGCATATAGAATCTTTTCTTCTATTTTTTTGGCTTACAAAATAAAAGAGGAGGAAAAACACCTTTTATTCATTTTCTCTCATTAGGAACAAACCCTATCAAAAGTTTTATAGGTTTTTTTTATGAGTGATATTGCCCCTTACTTGTCTGCTCTTCCTTCTTTAGGAATTTTCAGTATAACGTACAAAATAATCTTCAAATTACGAAGGAATTGACGAATAGGACAAGATCGGAAACCCAATTAGTTCTTCGAATAATGAAATAGGAGAATGGGATCAGAGAAAATAGGAATCTTCTCCAAGATTGCTTAGTTATTCTCCTCATCTCTCCTCCCTACGATCTATCTCTATTTTCCGGATCGTTTGGACAAGGAAAGGAGGGAATGGCATGTATATAGTACACGATATAGCATATCGGGGATCGTTCAACAAGTTGATCTGTTCCAGTGCTTATGGAGTCACTCCCTATTTCAATTTTATTCCAATTTAGATATATCTAAATGAACATTTTCTCAAGAATATATAAGGGAGAAGAAGGATAAAAGGCTCCGAAGGGGTATTCATTTTTGAATCAATAAGTAAACTTCATGTTCAAAAATCTATGGACCTAAAGATTCATCTCGGCCAATTGAACTTTCTCAAATTGTTTCTTCTTAAGGACCAAAAATATCTGTGCCAGAATGACAGATGCTAAGAATAATAAAAGACCTTTAACACGTAATGGATCTTGAAGTACTATCTCTGCATCTCCTTGACCAAATCCACCCAAATTAGGGTTATTCGTTAATGGCTGATCGACCTTGATCAATTCGCCTTCTGAAATAAGAAGCTCCGGTCCTGGAGGTACAATGTCAACCACTTGCCCACCGTCTGATGTATTATCGATAGTTATCTCATATCCACCCTTTTCTTTACGTAAAATTTTGCTCACTCTTCCTGTTGCTGAAGCACTATAGACCGTATTGTTGCTCTTACTCCCGTCGGGATAAATTTGTCCTCTTCCTCTATTGCCACCCACATATATGGGATATTTCAGGAAGTGAGCTTCTTTATCAGTAGAAGGATCTGGTGAAAGGATGGGGAACACAAGTTCACTATATTTTTGACCGGGAACAGGACCTATTACAATAATGTTTTTTTTATTGGGACGATAGTTCTGAAAATAAAGATTACCCGTCTTTTGTCTAATCTCAGGGGAAATACGATCCGGAGGGGCTAATTCAAAGCCCTCGGGTAAAATTAGAACAGCTCCTACATTTAAAGCCCCTTTCTTGCCATTAGCAAGAACTTGTTTCATCTGCATATCATAGGGGATCTTAACAACTGCTTCAAATACGGTATTGGGAAGCACGGACTGTGGAACCTCAATATCCACAGGTTTTTTTGCCAAGTGACAATTGGCACATACAATACGTCCAGTGGCTTCTCGGGGATTTTCATAACCCTGCTGTGCAAAAATGGGATATGCATTCGAAATGGATGTCCGAGTTATGATATGTATCATGACCAGGACGGAAATTAACCGAGTCATCTTTTTCGCCCATTCATAAGTATTTCTATTTTGCATGGTTCAATTATTGGTTCCAAATCATTTTTGGGGTGAGAGTAGGTAGCTATCATAGTTACCTGTCAAAAATTCTGCTACTATATTGATTCAACCAAACCTAAAAAGAAGAAATCGGAAGTCTCGCACCAGGAGAAGAATGAAGGGGAGGAATAGCTAATTCCTGAACACGGAAAACACTTTATTATTCTGTTTCAATTGTTTCGGTCGGAGAAAAAAACCTACCTATTCTTTATTCATTCATCGAATGATAAATTACTACAAGTGAAGGAGATATACGATTGAAACGACGGAAGATCCAATATTTAAAAATCGTATCTAAGATGACTGGAAAAGTTGAAACAAGACCAGATATGATTCGTTCATTATGGGCAAATCCATAACTTTCGGAGATCGAATCGATAATAAGTTCCCAACCATGGGGTGAATGAAACCCAATACATAGATCGGTTGCTAAAAGAATTAGAAAAGCTTTCATTGTATCGCTCAGACTATAGAAGAATTCTTGGATCCAAGAATTGAAAATAGCGAGTTTATTCTTACCCAGAATGATATAAGCACTTATAAAAGCAAAACCTATTAGATTTGTTAATAAATGTGATATTATCTGGATACAATCTTCATTGTACATTTCGACCAATTGGATCGTTTCTTTGTGAATCTCTATACGAAGAGATTGTGAATGTGTTCCCAAAGAATCTTCCACCATTCTTTCTAACAAGAATAGTTCTTCTATTTTCTCAAATCTTCCCAGAGCATTTTGTTCCTGGAGATAATCAAAAATTTTCTGAGATTTAACCGTATTCCACCAATTTGTAACCCAAGGCTCCAAACCTTTCCGTAATGAAATAGGAATTACCCAAGGCATTACTACTAAACATGCGAGATATCGTAGGGAAGCTGATGCTTTATATTCGGACACTTCCAATTCGTGAATTGTTAACGAACCTGATTCACTTGTCAGTTCTGTCCGAAATCTAGACAAAGTACGAGTGATAGAATGAGGTATGGGATCCATAGATTGATCTATTGCGTAATTGTTTGATCCCGATCAAAAAAATATCCTCGGGAAAAAAGTAAAAGGTTTGTTCAAAATGGGTGAGACGGAGCATAAGGAGATCATTTACTATTTCATAAAAATAGTATATTGTTCGTAAAGATCCTATATCGTTCCATTTTCATACAATGAAATTTCAATAAATATTTCATTGTATGAAAATGGAATATTTATTGAAATTTCCTGATTGGATATTGATTCATGTTCCTTGATTCGATCCATATTCAAATGTTTTTACATTTGAATGTATGTCGAGGATAAAGACACCCCCGATTTCAAAACCCTTCAATGGATACACGCAAGAAACGGGCTGATTCAGCGGCTTTCTGTTCGATCTCCCTTAGGTTCACATTATCACCAGTACGAGTTAAAGGAATGTCTTGTCGGCCCTTTATTTCCATATAAAGAACACGACGAGGGGAAATACCTTCTTGAATTTCCATTTTGATCATCTGAATATCCTTCATAAGAAATCGTAGGAAAATACGACGATTTCTTCCGGGAAATCCCCAACGAAAAAGACATACAATTCCTTTTTTTTTATCGAACTTATTATAGCCACTACCCACATTGAACAAAATTGTGCACCACAGATAAGAGCTAATGAACAGACCTGCAATACCATAAAAACACATTACAATTCCTTGTGGAACAAAGAGTATTTGCTGAGATGACAATAGGGGTATCAGGTTCTCACCAAAATAACTCGAGATCCCGACTAGGAAAAATCCTAGTGAACCCAGAAAAAGGATACAAGCCCAAAAGAAATTACTTCTTTTTCGAGACCCTGTTATAGGTTCTATCCAGAGCCATTTGGATCGACGATTCATAAAAAATTGTATTCAATTCCATCCTATTGAAGTTGAGGGAATAGCCAACTTTTTTATCCTTTGGTTCCCAAACTCTTATGAACTATCTATATAGATAGATAAATTTTCAGTTAAGTCAGCCAAGTTTTTCTTCTTGTCCATTCTTACCATCCATTTCAAATGGGTCCTTCCCTAATTTATCAATTTGAGAAACAACATTGGATCAGTGGAGTATAAATATCTCCTGGAATATATATCTATACCGTATGAAAAAAGAAAACCGACCACATTAACATATTGACCCATACCTATTTATTGACATATGTATATATCCTATCTATATATATACATGTATATGAATAAATATCCATATTCATGTATATATATAGATAGGATATATAATTTGGATATTTATACCTATTTTGTGTCTATAAGAGTTCTATCTTATATCATCTAAAATAGATATAGATATCCTATCTGTTCTGCAATTGAAAGATCTAAACCCATTTATTAAATCTGATTTGATCAGATTCATAAAATCTCGTCATTCTGAATATACAGATGAGAAAGAACCATTGTAATTGCCGGAAGTAATAAGCCGACTAAAGGCACCAAAATAGAGGGTAGGATAGGGAGTAGGTTAGGGAGTAGGTTAGGGAGTAGGTTAGGAATTATCATAGAACGAGTACCTTACTTAATCAATGAAATGTTTATCCATATTACAAAGAATAATTATAAGGTCAAATAAGTGATGGGACCAAATAAGCGGTCCCATTCGTCCTTCTTCATAGAATACATGTATGCAAGTGTTCGTTGTTCCTTTCCCCGTCTCTCCCGAAAATGCTAAAAAAGCATTTCCAGTTGGGGCAATTTTTTTTTAATAAGATCTCGATGAGTTCAACAATGAGTTCTATATTACAATATAGAGATCCATTATTTTTTTTACTATATAAGTAAAATAGTGGAAGAACATGAATCCTGACCAAAATTTATCTGATTTCTGAAAGCGGAGAATTGGCTATATGGATTGTTAGTATAGGCTCGAGGATCATAAATTATTAATAAGAAGGGGGTGAAAAGCAATTCTCTCCTTCGCCGCGATAAGAAACTGTATCACTGTCACTTCCGTTACAAGGAACTCAATTTGATCCTTTTTCCTGATAAGGAAACTCAACGTTCATTTTTTTCTTTTTATTTATTTACAAGGAAGACCGTAAAACGTAAAACCAAAATAGTTCACTCAGAACACCTTTTAAGAGATTACGTGGAACGATCAGATCAAATAAACCATGACCAAATAAATGCTCAGTCACCTGAAAATCTTCAATCACTTTCTGACCTAATGTCTGTTCAATTACTCTTTTACCTGCAAATGCAATGTACGCTTTAGGTTCGGCAATAATAATATCTCCCAACATGCCAAAACTAGCAGTCACTCCACCAGTTGTCGGTGACGTCAGAATCGATATATATAACAACTTTTTCTCCTTCTGATGAATATATAATGCAGAAGCTATTTTAGCCATTTGCATTAAACTAAAACTTCCTTCTTGCATACGTGCTCCTCCGGAAGCACACACAATAATTAATGGAAGAGATTCCGCGGTAGCGCGCTCGATCAGACGGGTTATTTTCTCACCTACTACAGAGCCCATACTACCTCCCATGAACTTAAAATCCATAACTCCGAGTGCGATAGTAATACCATTTAATTGACCTATGCCTGTTTGAATAGCATCAGTTAAACCTGTCTCTATTTGATAGAAAGTGATATGATCCTTATAAGATTCATCCTCAGAATTAAGATTATCAGAATGAGAAGGTTCATTCTCAGAATAAAATTGAAGAACATCTAGAGTGTACATGTCTTCATCCATAGGACGCCAAGTGTCACGATCAATTGGAAGTTCTATTCTATCTGAACTATTCATTTGCAGATAATATCCACATTCTTTACAAACACTTTGATTCTCTCTCAAGAATCTGAGATATAGCAAGTTCTCGCAATTATCACATTGAGCCCATAACTTCTTAATTTTAGCGTAATCAATACTTTTATTCTTGTTTTTCTCCGTCTCATTGGCATCCTTACTATCCCTTTCGACCGAATTTTTTAGTAATGCAGTTATTTTACGCTTGTCTTCGAACCACTCCTTTATAGACATAGAGTTTTCCTTCCATATAAAGGTGAAATTTGTTACTTTTCCTATCTTATTTTGTATGAAGAGAAGTCGTATAAGTATAAATACAATGATGAAAATTATTAATCAATAGTGGAATGAATCATTGAGAAATCATTTCCATTCATTATTGATTAGGAATCTGAAGTATCGATCCGGGATTATGATAGAATACTTTATTCTATTATAAAGAAAGATTCTCTCCTATACCGCGATGGAAAGGAATTTTCATTTCAAATACAACATCTTTTGGGCTAGAAGGGATTTGAACCCTTGACTTCACGGTCCGGAACCATGAGCTCTGATCCACTGAGCTACCAACCCTATCGAATGATCTATAAGATCATTGTAAAGGATGAATAGGATTCGTTATCGAATGCTTGACCCAAAAAAATTTCCAAGGTTAAATATCTCAAACAGAGTTATTTAACCTTGGAAATATCTATATATCAATATCTACATAGATATTTTTATATAGATATAAAAATAGGGAATTTCCATATATTTATATCTGAAATCCCATATCTCCGCTTACGATTTGGACTAATATTTGGGGTAGTAGTAAAAGATTGGGCCGAGTCCGATTGGTAGAACGAAAGTCACTGGATTACAAGACATCAATCGCATCAAATTCAAATTTGATCTCCTTCCATATTTCACAAGCAGCAGCTAGTTCAGGACTCCATTTACAAGCTTCACGGATCACTTCATTACCTTCACGAGCAAGATCACGTCCTTCATTACGAGCTTGTACACAAGCTTCTAGAGCAACCCGATTAGCTACTGCACCAGGTGCATTTCCCCAAGGATGTCCCAAAGTTCCCCCACCAAACTGTAGTACGGAATCATCCCCAAAGATCTCGGTCAGAGCAGGCATATGCCAAACGTGAATACCTCCTGAAGCTACGGGCAGAACACCTGGCATAGATACCCAATCTTGAGTGAAGTAAATACCACGACTTCGATCTTTTTCGATAAAATCATCACGCAGTAGATCAACAAACCCTAAAGTTACGTCTCGTTCCCCTTCAAGTTTACCTACTACAGTACCGGCGTGAATATGATCTCCACCGGACATACGCAATGCTTTAGCCAGTACCCGGAAATGCATACCATGAATTCTTTGTCTGTCAATAACTGCATGCATCGCGCGGTGAATGTGAAGAAGTAGGCCGTTGTCTCGGCAATAATGAGCCAAAGAAGTATTTGCGGTAAAACCTCCCGTCAGATAGTCATGCATAACGATAGGAACTCCCAATTCTCTTGCAAATATTACCCTTTTCATCATTTCTTCACATGTACCTGCAGTAGCATTCAAATAATGTCCCTTAATTTCACCCGTCTCAGCCTGAGCCTTATAAATTGCTTCCGCACAAAAGACAAAACGATCTCTCCAGCGCATGAATGGTTGGGAATTTACGTTCTCATCATCCTTAGTAAAATCGAGTCCACCACGGAGACATTCGTAAACTGCTCTACCATAGTTTTTGGCTGATAGACCCAATTTTGGTTTGATAGTACATCCCAATAAAGGACGACCATATTTGTTCAATTTATCTCTTTCAACCTGGATACCATGAGGTGGACCCTGAAAAGTTTTGGAATAAGCAGGGGGAATCCGCAAATCTTCCAAACGTAGAGCCCGTAGGGCCTTGAATCCAAATACATTACCTACAATGGAAGTGAACAAGTTAGTAACAGAACCTTCTTCGAAAAGGTCTAAGGGGTAAGCTACATAGGCAATAAATTGAGTCTCCTCTCCAGGAACGGGCTCGATATCATAGCATCGCCCCTTGTAACGATCGAGACTAGTAAGTCCATCGGTCCAAACAGTGGTCCATGTACCGGTGGAAGATTCAGCAGCTACTGCTGCTCCCGCTTCTTCAGGTGGCACCCCGGGTTGAGGAGTTACTCGGAATGCTGCCAAGATATCTGTATCCTTGGTCTGATATTCAGGAGTATAATAAGTTAATCTGTAATCTTTAACACCAGCTTTGAATCCGACACTAGCTTTAGTCTCTGTTTTTGGTGACATAAGTCCCTCCTTTATTAATAATTATTTCTCGCAAGGACGAGGTCTGCTCGACATGGACCGAACGTAAACAATCAATTTTGAAAGAAATATCCTACAAAAAGTCGTCCGTTATTGGGGTGCTAGATACACTCTCATTGTATAATGTTCTTTATGTATGACGCAACCCAATCTTTGCTCTTGAAGTTCTTCCTCCATGGATTGACCCGAGAACCTTTCAGTGGTTAAACTAGTTCATGAATGAAATCAAGGAACCGAATTGACCTTTGACCATAATGGTGCGAATTGTCCGAAAATACATATACAGATGTGCGTATGAAGAGAAGAGATAATGATCAATGAGAGAAAGGTCATGAATATCAAGTTTCATATTTCACAGATGATCTGGACATAATTTTGAAGTATTTTCGGTTTTAGTTATGGAGAAATTGGTTCTAGTTATAGATAAATCGAAGACTTCCTCATGATCCTTATTCATATCCATCTACCTACTTCATATTCCAAATATGGATGAATTTAAACTTTTCAATAAAGTTGGATTTTACCAAGGTGGTAACTTCCATTTCTTATTTACTGGTCTGATCGACCCAATATGGAACATTTTTTTTTATTGATGATATTGGCAAAATCATATTTATATATTATTCATGAAAATAATTTCCATTTTTGTATGAGAAAAAATCCTCTTGTTCTTGGGGTTTCCGCACGTGTAGAAAAAAATGTGGGACGTATTGCTCAAATCATTGGCCCAGTACTGGATGTCTCTTTTCCTCCAGGTAATATGCCTAATATTTACAATTCATTGACAGTTAAGGGTCAAGGTACAGCCGGTCAAGAAATTCAGGTTACTTGTGAGGTACAACAATTATTAGGAAATCATAAGGTTAGAGCTGTAGCTATGAGTGCTACAGATGGTTTGACGAGAGGAATGAGAGTGATTGACACGGGAGCTCCTCTAAGTGTTCCAGTTGGTGGAGCTACTCTCGGACGAATTTTCAATGTTCTTGGAGAACCTGTCGATAATTTGGGTCCTGTGGATGCTGGCATAACATCTGCTATTCATAGACCTGCTCCCGCCTTTACAGAGTTGGATACAAAATTATCCATCTTCGAAACAGGCATTAAAGTAGTAGATCTTTTGGCTCCTTACCGCCGTGGGGGAAAAATTGGTTTATTTGGAGGAGCTGGAGTGGGTAAAACAGTACTCATTATGGAGTTGATCAACAACATTGCTAAGGCTCATGGAGGGGTATCTGTATTTGGAGGAGTAGGAGAACGTACCCGTGAAGGGAATGATCTTTACATGGAAATGAAAGAATCGGGAGTAATTGATGAACAAAAAATATCAGAATCAAAAGTGGCTCTGGTCTATGGTCAGATGAATGAACCACCGGGAGCTCGCATGAGAGTCGGTTTAACTGCTCTAACCATGGCCGAATATTTCCGAGATGTCAATGAGCAAGACGTACTATTATTTATTGATAACATCTTCCGTTTTGTCCAAGCGGGATCAGAGGTATCCGCCCTATTAGGCAGAATGCCTTCCGCCGTGGGTTATCAGCCAACTCTTAGCACGGAAATGGGTTCTTTGCAAGAGAGAATTACTTCCACAAAAAAGGGATCCATAACCTCAATTCAAGCAGTTTATGTACCTGCTGACGACTTGACCGACCCTGCTCCTGCTACGACATTTGCACATTCAGATGCTACTACCGTACTATCGAGAGGATTAGCTGCGAAGGGTATCTATCCAGCAGTGGATCCTTTAGATTCAACATCGACTATGCTCCAACCTTGGATCGTAGGCGAAGAACATTACGAAACTGCACAAGGGGTTAAGCAAACTTTACAACGTTATAAGGAACTTCAAGACATTATAGCTATTCCTGGACTGGATGAATTATCAGAGGAAGATCGTTTAATCGTGGCAAGAGCAAGAAAAATTGAACGTTTCCTATCACAACCCTTTTTCGTAGCAGAGGTATTCACAGGTTCCCCGGGCAAATATGTGGGTCTCATGGAAACAATTAGAGGTTTTCAAATGATCCTTTCTGGAGAATTAGATGGTCTTATCGAACAGTCTTTTTATTTGGTGGGTAATATTGATGAAGCTACCGCGAAGGCTATAAACTCCAACATGGAAAGTTAATTCTGAAAATGACCCTAAATCTTCGTGTACTGTCTCCTAATCGAGTCATTTGGGATTCAGAAGTTAAAGAAATAATTCTATCTACTAATAGTGGTCAAATTGGCGTATTACCCAATCATGCTTCACTTGTGGCAGCTGTAGATATAGGAGTTATGAAAATACGTCTCAATGGGCAGTGGTCCACTATGGCTATGATGGGCGGTTTCGCCAAGATAGACAGTGATAGAATCACTATATTGGTAAATAATGCAGAGAGAGATGTTGACATCGATCCCCAAGAAGCCCAGGAAAATTTTCGAATAGCTAAAGCTGACTTAGCTCGAGCCGAAGGCAAAAGACAAGCAATTGAGGCTGATGTAGCTCTGAAAAGGGCTAGAACACGATTAGAGGCTATCAATGCTAGCCCCCCCGTCTCTAATTAACATTTTCTATAATGATCTGAAAAATGATTCAATGTTCCGCCTCGATCCAAACACGTGGAGTAAAACTTATTAGATACCATTGAAAACTCGATGGCATCTAATAAGTTTACCTACTATTGGATTTGAACCAATGACTCTCGCCGTATGAAAGCGATACTCTAACCACTGAGTTAAGTGGGTCATTTATTCTCATAGGTAGAGTTGGATTTATAAACGATTCTAAATCGAATCGAATTAAATGTATAGACAATGTATGTGTCCCTGGCACAGATCGAACTTATTGGAACGTATTGGATCATAGTATTGGATCATAGTATTGGATCATGAAATATCTACCTTGACATAAAGTGATCCATCTGGTTAGTATAGTAGTGTATCACCAAGACTGGCAAGGAAGGGCTATAGCTCAGCAAGGTAGAGCACCTCGTTTACACGTGCGCCAATGGTTTTCGGGAGAGTTTATCGATTCGTCCGATCCACGAAATAGATTCTATGTGAAATAGTCTTACTCTATAAATTTGTTTCTCTGGGGAACAATAGCATGACAAAGATGAAGTTCGATCTGATTCGAATTATGGATCTAATTGATATGGTCAATCCCAGCTCCGTTCAATGCCAGGCATAATGAGTATAATACGGGGACCTCAAAATATATTCTTTTCGCTCTATGAACTTTTAGGTGTATGAAGTGTCATATTTTACTTTTGGAGCGATAGAAGAGACTCTATTTGAGTCAATCTATGCCCGAGCAAGGCAGACCTACGTCAAAGAAACCTTTTGAATAACTTTGGGATTGCTTCCGAAGGGTAAGAATTTGGAGCACACGGAGCCATATTAGTATCTTACCGGAAAGAGGAGAATGGCAGACTAACCGATCTTTCCATCAGTTAATGAAAGAGCCCAATGCGAGAAAATGCATGTTGGGTTCTTGGAACAGTTCAAATTATTTTGATAATAAGAACTTTGATCTGTTCTACCGAGAAGGTCTACGGTTCGAGCCCGTATAGCCCTATACATTCCACTAAGTGATACTATTTATATATATCCCCTCATAGTCCGTCCCTATGACTTGGCCTTGAAAAGTCTTTCAGATCATATCAATCTCATGTCCTTATCGAGATCGATGGATGGATGGGAACGTTGGACCAGAGCAGGCATATTAGTATTTTGGATCGATCGAGATTGATCCGATACCAGATGATCAAACCTATAAACTATTTTATTTTTTTTTTATCGCTAGTTCTTCGAAAAATTCGAGAGTTCTCTCGAATATCATATGTTCCAAGCAATCCATAGAGCAGTCAAAGTATCGATCGGACATGTGACTTTTAGCTCCATCCAAACGCAACGCATTCCGTTGGGGTTGAACAAAATTTCCGTTCAATCGAAAATCCCGGATGTATCTATCCCTTTGCTAAATATCGGGGCGAAGATCTTGATCAACTAGGATTCTCTACAATAAGTTATGTGCGGTAAATCGAGCCTATTTTTGAACCATAGAAGTGGCAAGTACGACGGATATTCCAAATATCCTGGGCAGATAAATTCTCTGGAGTTGATCCATCCTAGCTAAAGGCGAACCTTTGGTTCGTTCTCTTTCTTCACCTAAGATCATCACATGGTTTTTGAGACCCAATATTTTCATATTGGGACAAACACTCTTCCTTGCTTCTAGTTCCGTTCTGGTAACATATCACAAAAATGCAATCTACCGGCTATGCATATTAGATCTACATCTGGACCAACGTTTGCTTGAATCTACCCCACTATTTTATAGAATACACATATTTCATGGAATGCGTTCTGGAACAAACAATAGAATAAAGAAGTCTGTTGGGTTGGGACGAAAGAAACTATTACCCCTTGTCCAGAAATTATGTGGACAGCGACCCAAAATAAGCTGCTTTCTGCCCCGTTACAAATAGATATCTACTCGGCAATAGATCTGTCCGAAATTATTTTATATCATTGTGAGATGAGTGGGCTCATCTCATAACGAACTTATACGTGAAAGATTTGATACGTTCCACGGATCGATTGACGCCTACCAATTCTGTTCGTTCGCTTGACCTAAACTTTCAAACGAATTAACTGAAAGACAACAATCAAATTTATATTTGATTCATCAAATGTTCACTATCTCCGTCGGTAGATGAGCCTTTCAATTTGTATCTTTGTCCCATAACCTGCATAATAATATAACAAAGAACTTGATTGTATCCTAACCGTGCATGTAAGATAACAAAATTTTCCAGATTGGAAAACCCTATACCTTCTAATACGAGAAGGAAGGATACAAGTTCAAATGGTCTAGATTCATCGAATCTGAATATATGATAAGCGAATAGGGTCGAACTTGTCGACACAGCCACAACCTTGATCATTTTAAACAACGACTCTCCGATCAAATACCCTGCCCAGAGTTGTTCAAATGGACAAGATCTTAGTATCAAGATAAAACATACAATAAATCTCGAGATAGATCTCGATCTATTCCATTTACACCGAACCATTTTAATGGTTATGGCCCGTTTGTTACAACTCGAATAACGTGGGATCTACCGAACCAATCTGCAAAACTGTGTTAGTTGAAAACTAAAATCTGAAATCTGATAGGGAAAAACAATAATTATCGCCCATGAGTGAATAGACAAAGGATCGATACGAAAGAAGAAATATTCTTCTTTCACGTTAAAAAGAACGGAGGGAAGATGGGATCGGTATATTTCTCCGGGATAAATACGAAATACTTCATATTTATCACATATTTGATAATAAGCCATACAACTTGTGCGAGAGTTGAGAGTTAGTCATCGATCTTGCTTTGATCCCCTATCAGAGGTCACCGACCCACATAAGAACAAACGTTAGCTCATTTTTTATTCTTGGAAGAAATGACTGTAGATAGATAAATTGGTTTTTTCCGGGGCGGACGTAGCCAAGTGGACCAAGGCAGTGGATTGTGAATCCACCACGCGCGGGTTCAATTCCCGTCGTTCGCCCATAAAAGAAGATAAAAAAAATCGGACTGGATCCGATTCGTTGTCATTTTCATATTTCGGTGAAAATATTTCTATCTATGTAATATAAATGGACACCCGAGCCCTCTTTCTTCGTGGGAAACATGAGCCCTTTATCGGACTTGAACCGATGACTTACGCCTTACCATGGCGTTACTCTACCGCTGAGTTAAAAGGGCCCCCATCATCATATATGAATGAGTGAGTTTACTATGGTAGATGGACAACAAATTAATTGGATATAGATGATCCATCTATCTTTATAGATATCAAGTTGAGAACATTATAGTAGCTCGTAGGGTAAGGATCGCTATACTGGAAACTCCGGGCTGAGCTGATACGAAGCGAATGGAGACAAGTTATGCCTGAGATCATTTGCTGAAATATGTTCGTATTGCTAGAAGAGCCAAAGGCTCAACGGGTCAGGTCCTATTGCAATTACTTGAAATGCGTTTGGATAATATTCTTTTTCGATTGGGTATGGCTCCCACTATTCCCGGAGCTAGACAATTAGTGAATCATGGACATATCCGGGTCAATGACCATATGGTAGATATACCAAGTTACCCTTGCAAACCTCAAGATGTGATTACTATAAGAGATCAACAAAGATTGAGAGCTAAGAATATGGAGCCATTCCAGTTTATGGCTCTTTTTCTTCCTGTAAGAGGAAGATCTTTCTAAAATAAATTAGAAAGAATTCAATTAGAAGATTAGAGGAGTTGAGCAAAAAAAATTCCTTGATAAAGGGAAAGAACAACCTAGAATTTCTAAAACTAGAATGGATAGAATCCTTTCTTCTCTCTCGGAAATAGAAGAGAGAGAAGAAAGGAATTCCGGAATTTGGATTCAAATGTGGAAGGAAAGAAGTGACGGAATATCCGTCAATGGGATTGTGGCGTGTATAGTTTAGTGATACAGGTGGGTTTTATTCGTTACATTATCAACTTAAATAGTTAAAGGATATTTTACATGGATCTCTGATCCATCCAAAGCTCTATCTATCTATAACTGAAGGGCCAAATACAACCATCAGAGTCAGAACAGTGAGCTGCGCAATAACTTCTAGATCCATTTGGTTTTCTTTCACCCTCCATTGACTGAATGTATGAATAAAATGTTGTCGGGATCAATCACTTTTCTTCTATTTTGTCTTCTTCGGACTCCTACCCATTGGTGTAGGTTCGATCAGGAACCTATGGCGTTGAGCAACTTATATATTTACAATAATACATAAAATAGATAGAGAACCCTAAATAGATAGAGAACCCTTCAATATCTAGATAATAAAATTGGATACTGGAGATAAATAAATGGACTAATCCATGTAACGCATTTAATCAAACTGATTGGGGAGGGAATGAAGATATGGCAATAGAATTCCAATTTTTGATAGCTTCTTTTCTTGCTTTTACAGCAGTTTTTCTAGGTATCAAATTAGGTCAAGCACTGTATGACTGATTTTTTCTGCTTTTCTTGGCCTGGCCATCGGCCAGGCCAAGAAAAGCAGAAAAAATCAGTCATACAGAACTATTTTTAACGAAATGAACAATATGATTGACTGGATTGTTCTTTATCCAACTGAATAATTGCAATATTCATTATATTGCCGATACAATCTGTACATACTATGGTATACACCTTTACTCCACCATTCATTTTGTTATACATGTTGTTATACATGAACTCTTCCATCTTGGAGAGATGGCTGAGCGGACCAAAGCGGCGGATTGCTAATCCGTAGTACGGATCATCCGTACCGAGGGTTCGAATCCCTCTCTCTCCGTTCGTCCACTATTGATCCTGAAAACGAATAACCCCGAATCTTTCTACGGAACGGAAAAGACCTATTAACCTAGATACTTCCTATTTTGACCTTTTTTTTCATTGCATAGCACAAAATGATAAAGTTATCATTTTGACTGAGCATTTGAACTATGCTCAGTATTTTATTTTTTCCCGCAGTAAAGTATTACTGTTTAGTAGAAAAATGCTATTTTTAATCAAAATTTATATCTGACTTAGTCCATAAATTGCAAAGGTATCGTTCATGAACGAATGGAAGGATTAGAAGATCTCGTTTCTTTCCTCTTTTTTTATCAATATAAATGGGACCAATCCCTACATTGTGTATTGGTACATACAAACGATAAAATATCTTTGCCTCTCCCTGCTATTATGTATGAACAAAATGGTTTCAAACCTGTTCCATCATTAGCAATGTCCAAGTGAATAGATGTTCACTTTCGAGATGATCCGGGTCTAGCTCGATAACATGATCTCTTCCAATCCAATGTGAGAAAGTTACATAGTGTCTACTTTTTCCGATAAAGGGGTGTTTGCATGGGTTTGCCTTGGTATCGCGTTCATACCGTCGTATTGAATGATCCTGGACGGTTAATTTCTGTACATATAATGCATACAGCTCTAGTTGCTGGTTGGGCTGGTTCAATGACTCTGTACGAATTAGCAGTTTTTGATCCATCCGATCCTGTTCTTGATCCAATGTGGAGACAAGGTATGTTCGTTATACCTTTTATGACTCGTTTGGGAATAAAGGATTCATGGAGTGGATGGAACATCACCGGAGAAACTGTAATTAATCCCGGTATTTGGAGTTATGAAGGTGTGGCCGGGGCACATATCATGTTTTCTGGCCTGTGCTTTTTGGCAGCTATCTGGCATTGGGTATATTGGGATCTGGACATATTCTGTGATGAACGTACGGGAAAACGTTGTTTAGATTTGCCAAAAGTATTTGGAATTCATTTATTCCTCTCAGGAGTAGCTTGTTTCGGATTTGGAGCATTTCATGTAACGGGTTTGTATGGTCCTGGGATATGGGTGTCTGATCCTTATGGACTAACTGGAAAAATACAACCAGTGGATCCAGCATGGGGAGCTGAAGGTTTTGATCCTTTTGTTCCAGGAGGAATAGCTTCTCATCATATAGCAGCGGGTATTTTGGGTATATTAGCAGGTCTATTCCATCTCAGTGTTCGTCCTCCCCAACGTTTATACGTAGGATTACGCATGGGGAATATTGAAACGGTCCTATCCAGCAGTATTGCTGCTGTGTTTTTTGCAGCTTTCATTGTTGCTGGGACCATGTGGTATGGCTCCGCAACTACTCCGGTCGAATTATTCGGTCCCACTCGTTACCAGTGGGATCAGGGATACTTCCAACAAGAAATAGATCGACGAGTTCGTGCCGGTCTGGCCGAAAATTTAAGCCTATCAGAAGCTTGGTCCAAAATTCCCGAGAAACTCGCTTTTTATGATTACATTGGTAATAATCCAGCTAAGGGGGGGTTATTCAGAGCAGGTGCAATGGACAATGGAGATGGAATAGCTGTTGGTTGGTTAGGACACCCTATCTTCAAAGATAAGGAGGGAAATGAGCTTTTTGTACGTCGTATGCCTACCTTTTTCGAAACATTTCCAGTAGTTCTGGTGGACAAAGAAGGAATTGTGAAAGCCGATGTTCCTTTTAGGAGGGCAGAATCAAAGTATAGTGTTGAACAAGTAGGTGTAACTGTTGAGTTCTATGGTGGTGGACTTGACAGGGTCAGTTTTGGTGATCCTGCTATAGTTAAAAAATACGCTAGACGTGCTCAATTAGGTGAAATTTTTGAATTAGATCGTGCTACTCTAAAATCTGATGGTGTTTTTCGTAGTAGTCCAAGGGGTTGGTTTACTTTTGGACATGCTACATTTGCTCTCCTTTTCTTTTCTGGACACATTTGGCATGGTTCTAGGACCTTATTCAGAGATGTTTTTGCTGGTATCGACTCGGATCTGGATGCTCGAATAGAATTTGGAGCATTCCAAAAACTGGGAGATCCAACTACTAAAAGACAAGTGGTATGATATTGCTCCTATCTCTTCTCTAATAAATATTAGTACGAAAGCTATCTCCATAATTGTAAATTACGATCAAATCAAATCTATGGAAGCATTGGTTTATACATTCCTGTTGGTATCGACCCTAGGGATAATCTTTTTCGCTATTTTCTTCCGAGAACCACCCAAACTTCCGACTAAAGGGGGAAAATAATTTTGCTTCTCCAAATCGTCATTCTTTCTCTCCCATCAAAGAAAGAATGACCTTCCCTATAGGGAAGGTCATTCTTTCAATTAGTCCTCGTGATCCTCAAAAGGATCCCTAAGTTGTTTAGAGGGTTGCCCAAAGGCGGTGTATAGGGCATAACCAGTAAAGCTTACAAGTAAACAAGATATGGAGATGGTGACTAAGGTTGCAGTTTCCATTATTAGGTGATCCCAATATCATGGTATGTTTACCATATAATAACAAAGTTAACAGATCTCAACCAATACAATAGTTTCTATGGCTACACAGACCATTGATGATACTTCCAAAACCACGCCAAAAGAAACCCTTGTAGGAACGACCTTAAAACCGCTTAATTCAGAATATGGTAAAGTAGCTCCTGGATGGGGAACTACTCCTCTTATGGGTTTTGCAATGGCTCTATTTGCAGTATTCCTATCTATTATCTTGGAGATTTATAATTCTTCCGTTTTATTGGATGGGATTCCGGTTAGTTGGGGCTGAGGAACTCCAAAATTCACCTGGTGAGCTCTTGAAGAAAAAAAAGAAGAACTGAGGGATTCAAACCCAGACCAAATAGTGGCTTTGAGTTTTTAGCTTATCTTGTTCCAATAGTTTGATCGTGTAATTACTTTTCTCTAAGGATTTTTGGAATATGGGTGTGCGACTTGTTGAAATCGATCCATATTTATAGTACAGAAGACCGATCTGTTATCTTCATCAAGATGGTCCTACCTCGTTGGATATTTCATTTCTAGAATATTGAATCTCTAGAGCACGAGGTCTATCATAGATATGTTCCGGGAAGATCTGAACTATGGTTTGTACCTATCATTTCCTCGTCACCAGACTTCCAATAAAGAAATTGAAAGAGGTATTTCCTATAATAAATCGAAGGATCTATCCCCTCTCATAATTATGCTGATTATGACCAAAGAATGATATAGTATCTGATTTCTCTTAGTTAGCATATTTCGTCGAATGAGCGAAAATGAAAAGGTTATTACCCAGAGAACCTTTTGGGGATTTGATAAAATCATCGGGGTCTAATTGAAATCTGAGGTTTGGATTGATTCATCTATTGAGATCTCGACAAGATAATTTCTATAAATCGTCTATATTAGTTCTTTTCTAGGGAACTGATATCACACGAATAGGGTAAAAGATCGTTCAAAGGGCCTATAGTGATTTATCATAGGGATGAGCCGACTTGAAATTTTGGCACTTTTTTTTAATTTTGGCACTTTTTTTAATTTTGGCACTATAGAGTCTTCTAATAGAAATGCTGGATTGTTTCGAATCATCTTCATTTCTCCAGCCGGTCAGGCAACGAACCCTCAAGTATCTCTTTTCCAAAATTTATTTATTCGTGTCCAAAAACATTTGCGTGTTCTTGTTCAAGCCGTATGAAGGGAAATTATCATGTACGGTTTTTAGAGGGGGAATTTCAGTTTACCTATCTCAATAAAGTATACGATCGGTTCGAAGAGCGTCTCGAGATTCAGGCGATTGCGGATGATATCGCCAGTAAATATGTTCCTCCTCATGTCAATATATTTTATTGTCTAGGGGGGGTCACACTTACTTGTTTTTTAGTACAAGTAGCTACTGGTTTTGCTATGACTTTTTACTATCGTCCGACCGTTACAGAAGCTTTTGCCTCTGTTCAATACCTAATGACCGAAGTTAACTTTGGTTGGTTAATCCGATCAATTCATCGATGGTCGGCAAGTATGATGGTTCTAATGATGATCCTGCACGTATTCCGTGTTTATCTCACAGGTGGATTCAAAAAACCCCGTGAATTAACTTGGGTCACAGGTGTAATTTTGGCTGTGTTGACCGTATCTTTCGGTGTAACTGGTTATTCTTTGCCCTGGGATCAAATTGGTTATTGGGCAGTGAAAATTGTGACTGGTGTGCCTGAGGCTATTCCTGTAATAGGATCTCCTCTGGTAGAATTATTACGCGGAAGTGTTAGTGTGGGTCAATCTACCTTGACTCGTTTTTATAGTTTACACACTTTCATATTACCCCTTCTTACTGCTGTATTTATGCCAATGCACTTTCTAATGATCCGTAAGCAGGGTATTCCAGGTCCTTTATAGAGAGGAAAGATAGATTGAAAATAACTATTCATAACTTATTGTTCCGAGTAACGACAGTAATATATCATCGCCAGGAATATTTCTTATTCAAAAATGGAAATATCCATAGAAAATATGGTCCTCGGATTTCTCCTTTCGATTTTGGAGTATTATTCATCCAATACAAACAAATAATTGGAGTATATTCTCAGACGGAGAAGATGGATTATGGGAGTGTGTGACTTGAACTATTGATTAGGCCATGCAGATACTTTCTCCGATCTACCACATAAATATTTTTTATAAAATGTGTCTCTGTCCCAATTTCCTTATCAGAAATAGGAAGTTTAGCACCTGGGTGGAAAGGCATTGGTCAGTTTGTTCCGTTCCAAGAGAATTCTTTCTATGATCGAATCCGAATCAGGAAGGGCTCCGTGAGATCCGGACAATGGGACAATATTTTCATATATTCAATAATTGGACTATATGACTTTACTTCTCCTTTTCATAGTGTGAAAATGCATCCATTTCCCTTGCATCCATTTCGATGGGAAAACTATTGGAGTGAAAGAAGGGATCTAAGGAAGGAGAGAGGCCGGATCAATAACAAGTCAATACCTTGTATGCAAAAAAACTTTTGAGGTCTATTCGTGGTGATAAACACAAATTACAAGGACTAAGATGGTCCAAAAGGCATATCGATCATGATCGAATTTGTGAGCTTACTTGGGTCATGAGCATTTAACTGGAATAATAAAATGACCAATGATGGATGATCATAGACATTATTAGTTCCTATTTTTCCAATTTGTCTTCCATCACGGGAAAAATAAGTGATATATACTTCCTCCAGTTATTGTTCGAGCCGGATGATAAAAATTGGCATGTCCGGTTCTTTCGGGGGATAGATCCATAAAGATCTACTTATCCCAATAACAAAGAAACCTGACCTAAATGATCCTGTATTAAGGGCTAAATTAGCTAAAGGTATGGGACATAATTATTATGGAGAGCCCGCTTGGCCCAATGATCTTTCATATATTTTTCCAGTAGTAATTTTAGGTACTATTGCATGTACAATAGGTTTAGCGGTTCTAGAACCATCAATGATTGGTGAACCAGCAAATCCATTTGCAACTCCTTTGGAGATATTGCCCGAATGGTATTTTTTCCCTGTATTCCAAATACTTCGTACAGTACCTAACAAATTATTAGGTGTCCTTTTAATGGGCTCAGTACCCGCGGGATCATTGACGGTGCCTTTTCTAGAGAATGTGAATCAATTTCAGAATCCATTTCGTCGTCCAGTAGCTACAACAGTATCCTTGATCGGTACTGCAGTAGCCCTTTGGTTGGGTATTGGGGCAGCGTTGCCTATTGATGAATCTTTAACTTTAGGTCTTTTCCAATTTGATCCAACTGTCGAATATAAAAATATTTTAATTTTTTTATTCATATATCTAGGGAGTAGTTGCTTTAAGACAAATTATATCTCCCTAGATATACCTATCTTGTCAGATATTTCTTTCGAATATTCCACGAAAGAGAGATATGTCAAAGATTCTCATGACTCTCCAAAAGAACTTGGGGAAAGGAAATGAAGAGATGAAATGAACCATTTTATGAACCCGAAACTAATTCCTGGGTGGATCAATTGCAAAAAGTTTTTGTAGAACTTCCAATACCTGTTCGACAGATTCCTTCCCGAAGTGTTCAATTCTCATTAGATCTTCTCGACTGTAATTTAAGAGGTCCAATAATGTATGTATATTGGCTCTTCTGAGGGAGTTATAGATTTTTGGGGGTAACTCTAATTGGTCAATGAAAATAAGTTGAAATGCAATTTTTTCTTTCGTTTCCCCCGTATCAGTCAATAAGTGCGAAAGGGGGAAGGGAAGCATATTAGATCCTTTTTTATTGTTCATTCCATCGATGTTCTGTTCCTCTCCATGCAGGAAGGGAATAAATAAGTCGATCAAATTTCGAGAAGCTTCGTAAAGTGCCTCCCTAGGAGTTAACCCCCCATTCGTCCATATTTCCAGGAAAAGGACTTCTCGTATTTCATTTCCGCTCCCATAGGAATGAATACTATAATTCGCATCGCGAACAGGCATAAAAACAGCATCTATAGGAAAAATTCCGTCCTGATAATTATTTGGACTATGTATAATATATCCGCGATTTTTTTCAATTTGTAATCTGATATCAGAAGTAATTGATTTAGTAAGTCTAGCTATATGTTGTGTAGTATCAATTATTTTCACAGAAGGTGGTAATATGATATCTTGAGCAGTTACATTTCTGGGTCCAACAATATAAATAGAAGCTTCTCGGATTCCGTATGAGTCACTTCTAAGTACAATTTCTTTTAGATTCATCAAAATGTCATGTACTGATTCTTCAATACCTATTATCGCGGAATATTCATGTTTTATGTTCTCTAATTTTACACGTGTGATACATGTTCCTTCTACTTCTCCAAGTAAAGCTCTTCGCATTGCGATGCCTATTGTATCGGCTCGACCTTTGCGTAGCGGGGATAGAGCAAAACGGCCATAATGAAGACGCTTACTGTATGCTCTGGATTCGATGCATTTCCATCGTAGTGTCTGAATAGAGACTGAGATTTCATCTCGAATCATACCAAGAATATTTGATCAGATCATTAAATCATTTCTTTCTCTTGAAATTCATTCAATTCTTACACACGTCTCTTTTTGGGAGGTCTACATCCATTATGTGGCATAGGGGTTACGTCACGTACAAAACTTAATAGTATGCCACTTCTACGAATGGTTCGTAATGCTGTATCTCTCCCTCGACCAGGGCCACTTATCATAACTTCTACTCGTTCCATACCCCGATCCATTAATGCACGAATAACATTTTCTGCTGCAGTCTGGGCAGCAAATGGTGTACCTCTCCTTGTACCTTTGAATCCACAGGCACCAGCAGAAGACCAAGAAAGAACTTGTCCCCGTACATCTGTAGCAGTCACTATGGTATTGTTAAAACTTGCTTGAACGTAAATAACTCCTTTGAGTACTCGATGTTCATTCCTACGTGAACCAATTCTTTTTATAGTTTTTGACATATTAATCATTATGAGTTCAGTTCGAAAAATGCATATCGAAATCTATTTTACCACTAGATCCGTTAATTGATATAGAAGAGGATTACCCCTGTTTTTGCTTATGTCTCGGATTAGAACAAATTATCATAACTCGTTTCCGTCTACGAATTGGTCGACATTTTCCACAAATTCTACGAATAGAAGCACGAATTTTCATATTTGTGACCCTCCAATTTGCTCATATTACATTTTGTTTCCTGAGACAGAGAGTCTGTTTCATCTATGATTCTCGATCCCTATCAGATGTTCAAAAGGTGATTCAATCCTTTGAAGATTTGTTGCTAAGTCTATATATTATACGTCCTTTGGTTAAATCATAAGCACTTAATTCGACCTTGACCCTATCTCCTGGTAGTATTCGTACGGAATTACGTCGAATCCTACCCGAAATATGAGTCAGAATCTGACATCCATTATCTGTCAGAACTCGAAACATACCGTTGGGGAGTGATTCAGTAACCAAACCTTCCGCATGGATCAGATTCTGTTTCTTCATCGAATCTCCTCCTCTTTTGATTCAAAAACTTGACTAACGTGCTTGGATGAAGATGAATGGTGTCTCGACTTGCTCCGACTTTTCTTACTATGGGGATATCTTACAGAATCAATATTTTTGGACAACATTTGGATTAATTACCATACATAACATAAAATTTCTCCTCCAATTTTTTTCTGTCGAGCTTCTCGATCCGTCAAAATTCCTTGGGAAGTAGAAAGAATTACGATCCCCATTCCACCTAGAACTTTTGGAATTTCTCGATAATTAGAATAAATTCTCAAACCAGGTTTGCTGGTACGCTTTGACGTGGTCATATATGTCCTTTTCTTCCTTCTCCGATATTTTGAAGTCGATATCAAAAAAGATTTTTGGCCTTCCTGATGTTCCCTAACATCTTCTATAAAACCTTCTCGTAAAAGGATCCTTCCAATGCTCTTGGTAATATTAGTAGCTGTTACTCGAACCGTTCCTTTTTCTACCATGTCAGCGTTTCTTATAGAAGTAATTAGATTGGTAATAGTATCGTTACCCATGACGAACGAATTCTTAGGAATTCCTGGTCTCGATATAAAAGGCATGTTCGATCTTCTTTGAGGAATATGCCTGAGGTGCAATGAATTTAATTGATCCATGTACCATTTGATGAACCTTAAGTCAAAGATTCTTACAAGATCTATCAGTACTTATAATACTTCGGGAGCCAATGAAACTATTTTCGTGAAATTCAATTGTCTCAATTCCTGAGCAACCGGACCAAAAACTCGAGTTCCTTTTGGATTTCCTTCCTGATCAATGACAACGGCTGCATTGTCATCAGATCGTATCATCATTCCATTGTCACGTTCAAATTCTTTACAGGTGCGTATAACTACGGCTCTAACTACTTCCGATTTTTCCAGGGGCATGTTAGGTACTGCTTCTTTAATTATAGCAATGATAACATCACCTATATGAGCGCATTTACGATTACTTGCTCCTAGAACTCGAATACACATTATTTTTCGGGCTCCACTGTTATCCGCTATATTCAAATAAGTTTGAGACTGAATCATTTTTCCTCCAAAATATTTTTTACCTCGGCAGATAACATGAAAAAAAGGAAGAGTTCTTACGAACTAGTAATCTTCTTCCACCAGAAATAACTCTTTGATTCTGTATGGATGGGTTGGGTTAAGTAGTAACAAATTGAGTACGTATAGGCATTTTGTATGCAGCTATTCTAGCAGCTGCTCTAGCGACGGTTTCGGATACTCCGCCCATTTCATAAAGTATTCGACCTGGTCTGATGACAGATACCCAATATTCAGGAGATCCTTTCCCGGAACCCATACGTGTTTCTGCAGGTCTCATTGTAATAGGTTTGTCGGGAAATATACGTACCCATATTTTTCCGCCACGACGGGCATAACGATTAATCGTTCTTCGTCCGGCTTCTATCTGCCCAGATGTGATCCAAGCGGGTTCAAGTGCTTGAAGAGCGAATCTACCGAAACAAATGCGATTGCCGCGGTAAGATACTCCTTTCATTCTTCCCCTATGTTGTTTACGAAATTTTGTTCTTTTTGGGTTATAGTCGATGGTTAATAGTATTTTGATCCCATCTCTAATCCAGAACCGGACATGAAAGTTTCTTCTCATCCGGCTCCTCGTGAATAATCAATGTGTAGATAAATGAGTCTATATCTATGCATTACACATATTGTATATAGAATATAATTTACAGGACGAATAACTCTTACATTTCCATCCAATGTCTTAATAAAGAATTTCACAGGCGAATATTGACTCTTCCAGTATTTGCTCCATGGGGTCGACTTACCTATAGACTCCAATGATATTAATTGGTTTTTGGTTTATTTCGCCATCCTATCCAATGAATGATTAAGATTCCTATATGATCTTATGCAGTCATAGGTTCCATCGTTCCATAGCTTCTATCTAAATGCCCAGGTCTTCCCTCCGCAATGGAGCTTTCTTTTCATCTGTTACGGAATCAATTTCCTTAGTTTCCATCGACCCGAAGCTCTTTCTCCTTCATAAACTGAATTCCTTCAATCTTGCTTGAATGAATCAGGATGATTCTTATGCTTTATCACACTGCTTTTTGGAGGGTAGTTAATGAACCATACAATATTGGGAGAATATTTCTCCTTTTTCTTCTTTTTCCGCATTACCAAACACCTTTCTCGCTTCACGAGAGATCAAAATATCATATCATTTTTTATCTCGTGGAAGAAAGTATTTACGAGGTGATAGTATCTACCCATAGTTATTGGATCTTGGCAATATGAAGCAATGAGTTGTCTCTAGTTTATTTATAGAGACCAATCCGTTCTTATTTCGAGTTCTCCATAACATAACTTCGGAAAAGAATGAAAAGCTCGATTCCAACGAGTCGCACACTAAGCATAGCACGGTTCCAAAATGGTAAATATAATTTCTATTCGATCTGATAGAATTGATGATCCATGATCGGGCAGATTGGAAAAAAAAGACCAATTATTCCTACTCTTCTAAAATCCAAATTTTTATCCCTAAAACTCCATAGATGGTTTTAACCGGATAATAACAATAATCAATCCTAGCCCGAATTGTCTGTAGGGGAACCCTACCTCCCCTGTCCCATTCGACCCGGGCAATTTCCTTTCCATCGAGACGTCCTGCAATTTGGATCTGAATACCTTCTACCTCTTCCCGTTCAGCCAGTTCAATAGCTTTCTTCATTGTTTTTCTGAATGGAACTCTCTTCTCTAGCTGTAGGGCAATATACTCTGCAAGAATATTAGGTTTTCTATAGGGTTTCGCAACTTTTTCTATAGCAATGTGAAGTTTTCGGTCCACAGAATCGAGCATATTTAGTACATCATTTCTTAATTTTTCAATTCCTTGACCCCTACCTTCTATTAACAACAAGTTGGGAAATCCAATATAGATTTTGACCTTAATCAAATCGATCTTTCTGCGAATCTCTACACGTGCAATTCCTCCATAATTCGAGGAGCTCTTTATATGCGTTCGTACATAGTTTTCAATGCAAGTACGTATTTTTTGATCTTCTCGGAGATCTTTGGAATAATTCCTTTGTTGTGCGAACCAATGGGAACGCTCATTTTGAGTTACACCAAGTCTAAAACCAAGTGGATTTATTTTCTGCGCCATACATATCCTTTTTTTCGGGATTCTATTGACATAATCGGATCATTCGATCTGGAGATTTCCTCCGATACAATAGTTATATGACAAGTGGGTTTCTTTATTGGATAACCGCGTCCCTGAGCTCTAGGTTGAATCCTTTTAAAAACAGCACCCTCATTCACTTCGACTCTACCAACGAGTAAATTGGCTTTGTTCAAACCCATATTGTGATTTGCATTCGCCGCCGCAGAATGAATTAATTGTGATATGGGATAACAGGCCCCATAAGGCATCAGTTCCAATATCATAAGTGCTTGTCCATATGAACGACCACGAATTTGATTAATTACTCTACGCGCTTTATGAGCAGACATACGTATATTTCTCGCCAAAGCTCGTATTTCTGGACCTGGACTATTATTTCCCATTGACTCCATCCTCCCTAATGAATGACAAGTCTTTCTCAATTAACGACGAGATTTCTTATCGTTTCTTGCATGTCCCTGAAAAAGTAGGGTAGGTGCAAATTCCCCCAATTTGTGGTCTACCATACGATCTGTTACATAAATGGGTAAATGTTCCCTCCCATTATGAACAGCAATTGTATGACCGATCATTGCGGGTACAATGACAGATGCCCGGGACCAAGTAACTATTATCTTCTTTTCTTCTTTTATGTTTAGATTTTTAATTTTCCTCAATGAATGATTAGCCACAAAAGGATTTTTTTTCAGTGAACGTGCCATGATCAATTACCTTTCTTTCCTTTTTTTTATGGATATCCAACCATTCTTACTCACGTCGACGAAGGATTGAAGCATCACTGTATCTATTTCTCTTCCGACTTTTCTTTCCAAGTGCACTATAGCCCCAGGGGGTCACAGGTTTTTTCCTGCCAATTGGGGTTCTTCCTTCCCCGCCTCCATGAGGATGGTCTACAGGGTTCATAGCTACTCCTCTTACCTCAGAACGCTTACCCAACCAACGTTTAGCTCCGGCTTTACCGAAACTTCTATTGTTTGCAGTGATATTACCCACTTGTCCAATTGTGGCTGAGCAGTTCTCAGATATTAAACGAACTTCTCCAGATGGTAATCTTAATGTGGCCGATCGATCTTCTTTTGCGATCAGTTCTGCTACAGCACCTGCCGCTCTAGCCAATTGTCCACCCTTTCCAAGTGTTATTTCTATGTTGTGTATAGCCGTGCCTAAGGGCATATTGGTTGAAGTAGACTCTTATTCCGATGAATAAAAATCCCTTCCCAAACTGTACAAGCCTCTCTCAGGGCATACAGCTTTCTGGATGTATATTATATTCACATATATTGAATAAATATAATCGAGATGAGAAGGAGCATCTATTGTATTCTCTATGTCCCGATTCTCTACATCCTAGGTCTCTCTATTCCATCATCTGGCTTATATTCTTTATGTAGCATTCAGAATGAATGACTTTATCAAATTACGCTAATACTTTCGTATGTTATGGATAACGTAGGAGGCATATTAAACATCTTTTTCTCTTCTCTCTCTTTTTACTTTTTTCCTCTCCCCATCTTTTTATTTTGGGAATTACTACCACTGTCCAGCTCCGAATCCGCCTCTGACCATCAGATCAAATGTGAGTAACTTGTCTTTTTAGAGGGTGCCTCTATCCCATTTTGTTCATGCTTCGGACAAACAATCAGGTCCTCTCCATATTATTATATCTTCGGAACCAATGATCCGATATGAACAATTTTTGAATCCAATCACCTGCTGTCATTTATCCTCAGTTTCCCTTTGGGGTTCGTCCCGTAAAAGTGTCCTAGTTGGATCAGTGATAGATTTATAGGTTTCGCTGTAAACCCAATCGGTTGCTTCCGATCACGTAAATTAATAATTCAAACCGCACTCAGAGGTAGGGCATTTCCTATTGATATAGGAGCTTTTGGACCAGAAAGAATAGTATCTCCAATCATGACCCCTCTGGGATGCAGAATATACATCTTATCGCCATTCTTGTAATGCACCTTGCAAATGTATGCACTTCTATTAGGGTCGTATTCTATGGTTACAATTTTTCCTGATATGTGTTCCTTATTCCGTCGAAAATCAATTTGACGATACAGACGCTTGTGACCCCCTCCCCTGTGTCTTGCAGTAATAATTCCTCTTCCATTACGACCTTTCCCACAATGATGTTGTCCAGAGGTCAATTTCTTCTGCGGGTCCAACTGCACTCTTCCATCGAAACCTGATACAGATCTATTGCGTGTATCCGGAGTTAAAATTCTATATGAACGGATGGCCATTTAGTTTCAAATTTGAAATCTTATTGTTCTGAAAAGAGTGGAATAGAATCACCGGTTCTAAGTGTAATAATCACACGTTTACAACGTATTGGATGTCCTATCATTGACCCTCTCTTTCCTCCTTTTTCAGGGAGGCGATAGCTGTTCATAGCTATTACTTTAACATCGAAGAAATGTTCAATCCAATTTTTAATCTTTGTTTTGTTCGATTGCGAATCGACGTTAAAAGTATATTGGTTCCTTTCCAATAGACGAATACTTTTCTCCGTAAGTACTGGATATTTCACTTCATCCATAAATTTTTTCCCTCCTTTTCTCCTTTTTTTCCCGTAAAGCCTGTAGCTATTATTATATCGGATCATATACCAATTTCATTATACAGATATATCATAGTTTAGGTATGGAAGTTATGCACGAACGTAATGCTCACAACTTTCCTCTGGATCTAGCCGCTGTTGAATCTATTTCAATAGGTGGATAATACTCTGATGGATTGTTATCGTGTATTGCTTAATTGAAGCATACCAAGCCTTTCATTCATTTTATTGAAAGGCTTGGTATGCTTCAATTGTTTGGTGTTATTCTTCATACTTCTTCCCATTCCATCAATAATGGATATGTGCAGTTCCGCTGCATCCAGCAGGAATTGAACCCGCGAGTTCGCCAATTATGAGTTGGGCGCTTTAACCATTCAGCCATGGATGCTGGATAAAGATCATCAACATATTCATTCTATAATATGAGTATAGACTCAGATCTAAATTTGGGTAGTTCGGGATTGGGACCCATTTACATTCTTTCTCTCATACTTGATTCATGTCAAATATTCTCAATAGACATTCAAATAACATTTCATTGAATTAATTTGATAATAAGCCATGGACGAAACAAAATATGTGAATCAATTAGAATTGATTGTATTTATTGTTCGGTCCTTTGGTCTTCCACTCATGGTGGGTGGGATAATAATGAAGAAGTTGACGTAAAAATATAATAATTTTATCTATTTCAAAGGAGTATATTCATGTTCCTATTTCCCTAATATAATACTTTCTGGCTGGATATTTTAATTAATATATAGTATCATTCCTACCTATTCTTGCATCCTTGATTTCCAGAGCTTTGGCTCCCATTGGTCAAGAACCGGACTACTAGTTACGAATCAAGTATCGAACCAATGGGAAGATACTTGGATCCGATCTAAGATCATTATATGTTCGCTCCAGTTCTTGTTGTTCTTGATGTTGGAACAGTCTCCCTTTCTCTATGGGCTATGAGTTCTAGTATACAGGGTATATCTGCATTTATAGGAGCTTCAATTCTCGTGCTTATTTTCATCGTTGGTTCAGTCCATGCGTGGCGAAGAGGAACATTGGGTCCTTAATTTCCGAGTGGGGGAGGTAAGTACAAAATGACATAAACCCAATGATGAATCCTATGAAGTTACCTTTACTCGATCAAACAATTTTGAATCCAGATATTTCAACTACCCCAAACGATCTGTCGAACGAATTGGGCCAAACTCTCCAGTTTATGAACGCTCCTTTACAGTATTAATTGTGGTTTCATCAAATTCGCTTCATTAATAGATTCGCGATTCGACTCCGATCGTTACGGTCCGGTACCAAGATCTGGACCTAGACGAGCTTACCTCATTATAACAGCGGGGACTGTGACCATGAAAAAGGCTCCTTCTGTAGTGAGATTTATTATACGAACAAATGCCGGAACCAAAATATGTAGTTGCCCTGGAGCATGTACTATCACAGAGAAATGTTTGGTACAGATTATTATAGTACCGTTCGCAAAGTAGATAAGTTAATTCCTGTGTCTATTCGCCAGATTGCCCACCTGAACCAGAGGCTATTATAGATGCTATAACGAAACTTCGTGAAAGAAAAGATAGTTCGATGGATATATGAGGCCCGAACTCCAACAAGGAAAGAATAAAATATTTCACTATAAATCATAGGGATCATCATATTGGATCCAGTATTCATACTAGAAACTATGGTCAAAAGTTATTACATCAATCTTATGAACCTCAATTCGAATCTACTTTCGAGATACCCTCTGCAACGTTTGGATCTACTTCAACTCTGCAATAATAGATCTATCATTGGGATAATCTATCCCATTTCGATTCGGATGGAATAGGATGAATAGATTCCGACTAGTGCCGAATTATCAGTCCCACCGTCAAATCTTGACTTCTGAGTTCTCGATCCTACTTTTTTATATGTACAGAGTATCGGGATTCAATTGGAACGGACAGAGAGGGACAATATGAGCAAAGAAGAGGGAGAGAACAGATTGATCCATCTATCTATCTATTTTTATCGGGGTGTCTCCGTATGTAGATATACATCTAGATATAATAGATTTAGATAGATGGATATGGAGACATGGATATTGACATCTTGCCAGGAACCAGATTTGAACTGGTGGCACGAGGATTTTCAGTCCTCTGCTCTACCAACTGAGCTATCCCGGCTCTTCCCTGTGGATCATCCTGGTACAGGGTTTTAACTTGTGTCAACTAAAAAGAAGTAAAAAGGTATTTTTACTCGTTTTTAGAATGATCTTTATTATTTTCGATCTGGAAGTCACTAATATGATAAAAATGGACTGCAATTGAATAATTGAAAAATGATCTAATCTATTCTATGTAGATCATATATCACAAAATAAATTGATCATATGATCAACTTATTAACAGATCAACTCAACTTGTCATAAGATGGATGAAAAGATTCATGTTCTAATTTCTTCTCTTCATGAAAAAAAAAAAAATAGCGAGGTAAAAGAATCGAGAAATTAGAATGGATTCGAACCAATGGAATTGGAGAAGATAGATCAATCCGTTCGGGAACGAACCTGGGTGGGGATAGAGGGACTTGAACCCTCACGGTCTATAAAGCCAACGGATTTTCCTCCTACTGCAATTTGCATTGTTGTTTACATTGACATGTAGAATTGGACTCTATCTTTATCCTCGTCCAACCATTTATTCCAAAAAAGAATTAAATTCTCCATCTAGAGTAGATAAGTTCATAATTGGATTACTTAATGTAAAATCAGTACTTCAACTTGAATCTGGCATCTATCTTATGAATAAAATGCTTGGAACGATTCAAGTTCTGATCGCCAGTTTTGTCTGATGTTATATAACATCTCTCTCCATTTTTGAGGTGTAAATAGATCGTTCTATAACTACAGTATTGGACCAAATGAGATTCATTCGTTAGAATAGCTTCCATTGAGTCTCTGCACCTATCCCCTTCCTATCTTAGGAGAAGAAACATTGTCTTCATGAACCGGATTTGGCTCAGGATTACCCATTCAAAATATCCCAGGGTTCCCTGGATTTGGAAGCTATCACTTGGTAGGTTTCCATACCAAGGCTCAATTCGATCAAGTCCGTAGCGTCTACCAATTCCGCCATATCCCCTTCTCGAAGAACAAGATCATACCTTGATCTAATCCTATTATGTAATATCCATCAGCATTATTCATTGGATATTTGCTCAATATTGGGTGGGAGAAATATCCTCCCCTACTCCCCTTCTCTCCCCTTCTCTCCCCTTCTCTACCCATCTCTCCCCTTCTCTATCTCTACCCCAATCGAATATGACTGGAATCATTATATTATTTATCCATTTGAAATGCAATGTTATTATCCTCCCCTAGTCGATTTGGAAGAGTGAGTAAAACGATCGATATCAATTGACCCTTACTTCTCCTTTCTTTCCCTTGAAAGAATCTACATTCAGACAATGTTCCGTTGTAATCGTAATCTGGATTGCGTCATTGAATCTGATTCGCGCTATAATCGTTAGGATTCCAAAGGAATCTATGGATCTAACCCCAATGAAATGGGAAATGATATTCCATCGAGCCTGCTTAGCTCAGAGGTTAGAGCATCGCACTTGTAATGCGATGGTCATCGGTTCGATCCCGATAGCTGGCTCTTTTCCGTTCCTCTCATTTCCATAATCCACAAAGTTTTGTTAGGATCAAGATGGAATGGAGAATACTCTTACGATCGTTCGTCGGGTCCGTCATGCCATGATCATTTACTCCCAACTAGGAACGGGATGAATGAAATGATTGGAGCTATTAGGATCAATAACAAATTGGAGAAAGATCTTCGTTTTCCATATAAAAGAATTCCAGTAGTACTCATACGGGTTATACTATTCTTTCTTCTTTCTAGCACTATTTGTTAATTGAATAAGGAGTTTCTATGTCCCGTTATCGGGGACCTCGTTTAAAAATAATACGTCGTCTGAAAACTTTACCAGGTCTCACTAGTAAAAGACCCAAAAACAGAAAGGATCCTATGAACCGGTCTTCTTCCAGGAAAATATCTCAATATCGTATCCGGCTAGAAGAAAAACAGAAATTGCGTTATCATTACGGACTAACGGAGCGACAATTGCTGAAATATGTTCGTATTGCTAGAAGAGCCAAAGGCTCAACGGGTCAGGTCCTATTGCAATTACTTGAAATGCGTTTGGATAATATTCTTTTTCGATTGGGTATGGCTCCCACTATTCCCGGAGCTAGACAATTAGTGAATCATGGACATATCCGGGTCAATGACCATATGGTAGATATACCAAGTTACCCTTGCAAACCTCAAGATGTGATTACTATAAGAGATCAACAAAGATTGAGAGCTATCATTAAGAAGAATATAGATCTGTTCCAGAGGGATAAATTGCCAAATCATTTGACTTTTCATTCCTTACAATATAAAGGATTCATCAATCAAATAATAGATAGTAAATGGATCAATTTGAAGATTAATGAATTGCTGGTCGTAGAGTATTATTCCCGTCAAGCTTGAATCGAGAATGAAATGAAAGAGAGGGGTGGGTTGGTTGCTGGGCATCTGGAAATTATGTTCTTCTCCTTTCTTTTTCCCTTCCCCGAAGGAGACATTTTATAATCCTTCCGTACGTTACTTGTTATCTGCGATACTTTTTTTTATTGCTTCTTAGAATAGTCTTGACTTTTCCCATACCACGAACCAATGTTCGTTCTATTTTCTCTATTACAAATAGAGGTAGATTGATCCTGGAATTAGGAAATAGTCCTATTGGGATTCAATAGATTGGAAAAACAATGGATGAGAATAAAATAGATAGTAGGGCGAAGATACGGAAAGAGAGGGATTCGAACCCTCGGTAAGCAGAAGCCTACATAGCAGTTCCAATGCTACGCCTTGAACCGCTCGGCCATCTTTCCTATGAGATCTCTTGGTTCTAATTAAGAAAATGAGTCAATAGCAACTTCCTTACGAAACGAATTCTTTTTGTTCGGGTACGAACAGTTCAATCTTTCGGAAATAAATAGATAATAAATAAGGTAATGATTCAATCCCCCCCCCGGAAAGACGAAAGGACTTTTTTTCCAACTTCCTCTTATTTTAGGAAATCCTCAATCATCCCGGTTAATCTGACGTATTCGGATTGCCTAATCAATAATTTAAGACAGATTAACTGATCCATTCCATATTATGATCATATATAGATCTGTAGTGATCATCTTATCAATTGTATAAGAACTAATTCTTTGGCAATGATCCTGTGTCATGATGACTATATTTTCCCAATATTCTTTTATCTATATGGATAAAGCACCCAATTGCTGGGTAGGCATTTCATCCTCATTATGCAATGCTCGATCGTTTAACTCTTTCTTTGTTCGGATCATAATCGAACTGGACTTCCCGAGTTTACCCAATCTATTATTCTTTCAATACGAGCCTTTTTCCATTATTATTCATATTACTAATTAACAATTATTCAATTTATTCCCTATTTATTCCCTATCTATTCCCATTTTAAAGAATAGATTGGAATAGATTGGAATAGATTGGAATAGATAGAATGATAACATATTTACGATTGTAAGGAAATCCATTTTATGGTATTGTGCACCAGAAAAAAATTTCGTTCATGGAATCATTTGCGTAAGGGAATGAAGGAAATTATAAAATCTGTAATTGACTATGCCTAGATCTCAGAGAAATGACAATTTTATTGATAAGACCTTCACAATTGTAGCAGATATCTTATTGCGAATAATCCCGATGGCTCCGGGGGAGAAAGAAGCATTTACCTATTACAGAGATGGTGTGATTTGATATTTTTTCCGTTCTTCTTTTTTGGGGAAAGAAAAGGTAAGGTATTCGGGAATAAAAATTGGGTAAAATAAAACTTACGCTCAGTGAAGGTGAGTTCTGGAGATAGAACAATTCCTTCTGTCGTGTATCCCCGGTCAATGCACCTTTAGATGCTTTTATCTCCTGAGGATTTTAGTACCGAGCGAAAGGTTACACCTATGCAATAGGCCTTGCTTGTATAGTTGAACCTATTTGATAGGCGCGCATGAGGGGAGAAAGCACTACCTACGTATGGAAATCGACAACACAAAAGCTTCGTTATAGCCCATATGCATTACCCTTTTCTGAAGGGTAGTGAGAATGGTTGGGACAACAAACATCCATCTCGTTTGTACTTCGGATACCCTTATAATGGAACCATCGGAGATTGTTGAAGTGATTAATCCCCGGAGAATACAGGGCGTTAAGAACAAAGAAATTGTTAGAGGTTCCATTCCTAGTAGTAAGATCCTTGGTATTTGGAAAAGAATCTTTGCAAGAAGGATGGCTAGAGATTTATTGGAAATACACTAGCCCCTGTTAATTCATAATATTGGGTCAGAATCTTCTTTTTTTTTTTAATTCCACGGATTACTCCCCATATTACCTACTGTAAAGAAAGGAGGAGCCGTATGAGGTGTGAATCTCATGTACGGTTTTGAAGCGGAGATCATTTCAATGGAATGAACGACCGTAACGAATGTCAGCTCAATCGGAAGGGGAATATGCGGAAGCTTTACAAAATTATTATGAAGCTATGCGACTGGAAACTGATCCTTATGATCGAAGTTATATACTATATAATATAGGTCTTGTGCATACAAGTAATGGGGAACATACGAAGGCTTTGGAATATTATTTCCAAGCATTAGAACGGAACCCATCCTTACCACAAGCTCTTAATAATACGGCCTTGATCTGTCATTACGTGCGACTATCTGTACCATAGAATAACTTAGTTAATAACTACTACGAGTAAGGACAAAAGAAAAGGCTTTCTACATATGCACCGTCCCAAGTAACGGTTTTTATCAGCTGTAGCGAAAAAAAGCATCTCTCATAGGAGCCCGAATATGAATAGATAGAGCCTAAATATTCCATGGATAATAAATTCAATTGATGATGGAAGCACCATAAAGATCAATTATTGAAAGAAGGTTCGGGCTGATACGATCAAATCTGCTCATTGACAAGAATCAGGAATCAACTTATGTAATAGAGTTGATCTACTAAGCTATTGAGCAGCGGTGTAGCATCAGATCCTAAAGATGTGAAGTAGAAGTACTCCAGCCAGAGAGTACTCTCCAAAAATTCTATACGGAACTGAGATAGTTACCTTGCAAAAAGACTTTGATTTGGACAATCAATCTGAAGTATAGAAAGAGATATACTTCATCTTTTTGAGGGTAGGAGAAAAGATAGAACCTGATCATTGAATTGATTGGAAGTGAAATCAGAAACTCATGTCATTGACTTTTTTTGGTCCTTTGGTTAATATGAACTCCCAATGAATCATCTCCAATTCTTTGGAAATTTTGGTAGAGGACTAAAGAATAGTGGATTGAGCCGTATGAGGTAGGAAACTCTCAAGTACGGTTCTGAGGGAAGAAAACTTTTCCAAGTTTACCTATCCCGACCGAGGAGAACAGGCCATTCGACAGGGAGATCCTGAAACTGCGGAGGCTTGGTTCGATCAAGCTGCTGAGTATTGGGAACAAGCTATAGCACTTGCTCCGGGCAATTACATCGAAGCACAAAATTGGTTAAAGATTACAGGACGCTTTGGAGAATGAGAGTTTCTATTATTAGGAAATCATTTTCATTATTGAATATCTGACTCGAAATCAATGGGATTTTTCCAGAATATTTCCAAAAATTAGATTCTATTTTGTTGACATCTTATAGGAATATCTTTACAATATAAAAAGAATACCTTTTCTGATTCTGGATTGTTGATGGATCTTCTTAATAGGGGTAAAATACATCCGGAGATGTTTTTCATTAATGATCCATGAATAACGATTTATAATGGATGGCCTTTTATATGGGACATACGGAGGAGTATCAATAGATGGATAAATAAATATATATATATCCATATATACAGATATCTTTATTTATCCATCTAGAAACGGTGTAATAATCACCATTGCTTTTAAAATTACAAAAAAAGGCTTTTTTTCATGAAAAAAGCCCATTGTCCGTTGAGCACCTAAAAGATATGTTATAATAAAATTGAACATCTGCCTCAGATTGACTCCCGTATCATAGTCGCTCTAGTCATAAACTAGAAAATAAAGGGAGAAACGAGTTGAGATATATCTCTCGTAAGTTCACTAATTGCTATTGGCAGGTTTCTTATTATTTAAGTAACGTCCGAAAAGAGGAGGATTCAATGACCATTCGTTCACCGGAAACAGAAGTAAAGAAAGTAAAGGTCGTAGTGGATAGAGATACTGTAAAAACATCTTTTGAAAAATGGGCCAAACCTGGTCATTTCTCAAGGACGTTAGCTAAAGGCCCTGATACTACCACTTGGATCTGGAACTTACATGCTGATGCTCACGATTTTGATAGCCATACTAATAATTTGGAAGATATTTCTCGCAAAATCTTTAGCGCTCATTTTGGTCAACTAGCCATCATCTTTATTTGGCTAAGTGGGATGTACTTTCACGGCGCTCGTTTCTCCAATTATGAAGCATGGCTGGCTGATCCCACTCACATCAAACCCAGTGCCCAAGTAGTTTGGCCAATAGTAGGCCAAGAAATATTGAATGGGGATGTAGGTGGAGGTTTTCGAGGGATACAAATAACCTCTGGGTTCTTCCAGCTTTGGCGAGCATCTGGAATAACCAGTGAATTACAACTTTACTGCACTGCAATTGGTGCATTGATCTTTGCAGCGTTAATGCTTTTTGCTGGTTGGTTTCATTATCACAAAGCTGCCCCAAAATTGGTTTGGTTCCAGGAAGTACAATCCATGTTGAACCATCATTTAGCAGGGTTACTAGGACTTGGATCTCTATCTTGGGCAGGACACCAAATACACGTCTCTCTACCCATTAACCAACTTCTAGACGCTGGAGTGGATCCTAAAGAGATACCACTTCCTCATGAATTTATTTTCAATCGCGATCTTTTGGCTGAACTTTATCCCAGTTTTGCTAAGGGATTGACCCCATTTTTCACCCTGAATTGGTCGGAATATTCAGACTTTTTGACTTTTCGTGGAGGATTAAATCCAGTAACGGGGGGTCTGTGGTTGACCGATACTGCGCATCATCATTTGGCTATTGCAGTTCTTTTCCTGATAGCCGGTCATATGTATAAGACCAATTGGCGCATTGGCCATAACATCAAGGACCTTTTAGAAGTTCATAAAGGTCCATTTACGGGGGAGGGCCATAAAGGTCTTTACGAGATCTTAACTACCTCGTGGCATGCTCAGCTAGCTATTAACCTAGCTATGTTAGGATCTTTAACTATTGTTGTAGCTCACCACATGTATGCGATGCCTCCTTATCCATACCTAGCTATTGATTATGGTACCCAACTCTCTTTGTTCACACATCATATGTGGATTGGTGGGTTTATCATAGTTGGCGCTGCTGCACATGCAGCTATTTTTATGGTAAGAGACTATGATCCAACTACTCAATACAACAATTTATTAGATCGCGTTCTTAGACATCGTGATGCAATTGTATCACACCTCAACTGGGTATGTATATTCTTAGGTTTCCATAGTTTTGGTCTGTATATTCATAATGATACTATGAGCGCTCTAGGACGTCCTCAAGATATGTTCTCAGATACTGCTATACAATTACAACCTATCTTTGCGCAATGGATACAAAACACTCATGCTTTAGCACCTGGTTCAACAGCTCCTGGTGCAACAGCGAGTACCAGCTTAACCTGGGGAGGTGGTGATTTGGTGACAGTAGGTTCCAAAGTGGCTTTGTTACCAATTCCATTAGGAACCGCGGATTTTTTGGTACATCACATTCATGCATTTACTATCCATGTGACTGTTTTAATCCTACTTAAAGGTGTTCTATTTGCCCGTAGCTCCCGTTTAATACCTGATAAAGCGAATCTGGGTTTTCGCTTTCCTTGTGATGGACCTGGTAGAGGAGGAACATGTCAAGTATCTGCCTGGGATCATGTCTTCCTTGGTTTATTCTGGATGTACAATGCAATTTCGGTAGTAATATTCCATTTCAGCTGGAAAATGCAGTCCGATGTTTGGGGTAATATAAGTGATCAGGGAGTGGTAACTCATATTACGGGAGGAAACTTTGCACAAAGTTCCATTACGATTAACGGGTGGCTCCGTGACTTTCTATGGGCACAAGCCTCTCAAGTGATCCAATCTTATGGTTCTTCATTATCTGCATATGGTCTTTTATTTTTAGGTGCTCATTTTGTTTGGGCCTTCAGTTTAATGTTCTTATTCAGCGGCCGTGGGTATTGGCAAGAACTCATTGAATCTATTGTTTGGGCCCATAACAAATTGAAGGTTGCTCCTGCTATCCAGCCCAGAGCCTTGAGTATTGTACAGGGACGTGCTGTAGGAGTAGCTCATTACCTTCTGGGTGGAATCGTCACAACATGGGCGTTCTTCCTGGCAAGAATTATTGCAGTAGGATAAAGGCTAGGAGGATTTAAAAGTATATGGCATCAAGATTTCCAAAGTTCAGCCAAGGCTTGGCCCAGGACCCAACTACTCGTCGTATTTGGTTCGGTATTGCGACCGCACATGACTTTGAGAGTCATGATGATATTACGGAAGAACGCCTTTATCATAAAATTTTTGCTTCCCATTTTGGTCAGTTGGCAATAATCTTTCTGTGGACCTCTGGTAATTTGTTCCATGTGGCTTGGCAAGGCAATTTTGAAGCATGGGTACGCGATCCCTTACATGTAAGACCCATTGCTCATGCAATTTGGGATCCTCATTTTGGTCAACCAGCTATAGAAGCCTTTACCCGAGGAGGTGCTCCCGGTCCGGTCAATATTGCTTATTCCGGTGTTTATCAGTGGTGGTATACAATTGGCTTACGCACTAACGAAGATCTTTATGCTGGAGCTCTTTTCTTGCTATTTCTTTCTGTCATCTTTTTAATAGCGGGTAGGTTACATCTACAACCTAAATGGAGACCAAGTGTTTCATGGTTCAAAAATGCCGAATCCCGTCTCAATCATCATTTGTCAGGACTCTTCGGAGTCAGTTCTCTAGCTTGGACAGGGCATTTAGTTCATGTCGCTATTCCTGAATCAAGGGGAGTGCACGTCAGATGGGATAATTTTTTGGATGTATTACCACATCCCGAAGGTTTAGAACCGCTTTTCACAGGTCAGTGGAATCTTTATGCTCAAAATCCTGATTCTAGTAGTCACTTATTCGGTACCTCCCAAGGGGCGGGAACTGCTATTCTAACTCTTCTCGGAGGATTCCATCCACAAACTCAAAGTTTATGGCTGACTGATATGGCTCATCATCATTTAGCTATTGCATTTGTTTTTTCAATTGCTGGTCATATGTATAGAACCAACTTTGGGATTGGTCACAGTATGGAAGATATTTTGGAGGCACATGTTCCTCCAGGAGGCCTATTAGGACGCGGACATAAGGGTCTTTATAACACAATCAATAATTCTCTTCATTTTCAATTGGGTCTTGCTTTAGCTTCTTTGGGGGTTATAACTTCCTTGGTAGCTCAACACATGTATTCTTTACCCGCTTATGCATTCATAGCACAAGACTTCACCACCCAAGCTGCATTATATACTCATCATCAATACATTGCCGGGTTCATTATGACAGGAGCCTTTGCTCATGGAGCTATATTCCTCATTAGGGATTATAATCCGGAACAGAATAAGGATAATGTATTGGCGAGAATGTTGGAGCATAAAGAAGCTATAATATCTCATCTTAGTTGGGTTAGTTTATTACTAGGTTTCCATACCTTGGGACTTTATGTCCATAATGATGTTATGCTTGCTTTCGGTACTCCAGAAAAACAAATCTTGATCGAGCCCATATTTGCTCAGTGGATACAATCTGCTCATGGTAAGACGTTATATGGTTTCGATATACTCCTATCTTCAACAAGTGGTCCAGCATTCGAGGCAGGTAAGAGCATATGGTTACCCGGTTGGTTAAATGCTATTAATGATAATAATAATTCATTGTTCTCAACAATTGGTCCTGGAGACTTTTTGGTTCATCATGCTATTGCTCTAGGTTTGCATACAACTACATTGATCCTAGTTAAAGGTGCTTTGGATGCGCGTGGTTCCAGGTTAATGCCAGATAAAAAAGATTTTGGTTATAGTTTTCCTTGCGATGGTCCGGGACGGGGCGGTACTTGCGATATCTCGGCCTGGGATGCTTTTTATTTAGCAGTTTTCTGGATGTTGAATACTATTGGATGGGTTACTTTCTATTGGCATTGGAAGCATATAACATTATGGCAGGGTAATGTAGCACAATTTAATGAGTCTTCCACTTATTTAATGGGATGGTCAAGAGATTATCTATGGTTAAATTCTTCACAACTTATTAACGGATACAATCCTTTTGGTATGAACAGTTTATCTGTTTGGGCGTGGATGTTCTTATTCGGGCATCTTGTTTGGGCTACTGGATTTATGTTCCTTATTTCCTGGCGTGGATATTGGCAGGAACTGATCGAAACTCTTGCATGGGCCCATGAACGCACGCCTTTAGCTAATTTAGTTCGATGGAGAGACAAGCCAGTAGCCCTTTCCATTGTTCAAGCACGATTAGTTGGATTAGCTCACTTTTCCGTAGGTTATATATTCACTTATGCAGCTTTTTTAATTGCCTCTACATCAGGTAAATTTGGTTAATTCTTCTTCATCAATTTCTCTGTGGGGTATTGTCATTGTATCAATGACAATACCCCACAGAGAAAAAGTAATCAATATAATATTACTCCATCTAAAATCTGATCTATATTTTTATTCCTGGTAGGTAATAGTACCGACTGAACTATTATGGCGAGAAAGAGTCTCATTCAGAGAGAGAAGAAGAGACAAGCACTGGAACGGAAATATCATTTAATTCGTCAATCTTTGGAGGAAAAAAGCAAAGTGTCATCATTGGATGACAAATGGGAAATTCATAGAAAATTGCAATCTTCACCACGTAATAGTGCACCTACACGTCTCCATCGACGTTGTTCTTCGACTGGAAGACCTAGAGCCAACTATCGAGACTTTGGATTGTCCGGACACATACTCCGTGAGATGGCCCACGCATGTTTATTGCCCGGGATAACAAAATCGAGTTGGTAGGAAAAGAAAAAAAGTAATTGAAGTTTATTGTGATAATGGGATATAGTACCCCTATCCCTATATAGGGATAGGGGTACTATATCCCATTATTGTTTTGTGTACCCATTCTGATTATGATATAAATGGTGCGGAGTAGAGTAGTCTGGTAGCTCGCAAGGCTCATAACCTTGAGGTCACGGGTTCAAATCCTGTCTCCGCCAGACCAGAACATACGAAGTATTTTGGTCCGGAAAGGATTGCTCTCTCACTTATAATTCAATTTATAATTGAATTATAAGTGAGGAAAAGAAACGATCAATACATGAACTATTCTTTTTCATATTCTATGTGAAGGGCGGGTAGCGGGGATCGAACCCGCATCTTCTCCTTGGCAAAGAGAAATTTTACCATTCAACCATACCCGCATTTCAATTATATGAATATATATATATTCATATAATTGAAATGGAAAATACATATATGTTCAATCCCATTCGTAAGTAGATACCATTTTTGAATGGTCCAATTATTAATTAAATTACGGATATGGAAAACCCCTCCTCCTTGGGCCTGAAGTAAAAGGCCCTTCAGAAAAGCTATAAAGCCCTCCGGGAGGAGGGGGAGGGAGTGTGAACCTAAAACATCTAGAACATATCTAAGATATGAAAGAATTAAGGATACCTACAAAAAGGACTGATCCGATCCATAATGATACACCCGAAAATACAACATTTTTGCTACTTGACCAACCATCGGGAGAGGCAAGTGCAACAGGTACACCAATCACTAGTAAAAATGAAATAGCAATTAATGCAAACACAGCCGATTGGAAAGCAATAGTCATGGTTGTGATCTTACAAGCTCCCAACAGATTGAATAGACTATACCATCCGATCCCCAATTTTCAATTCTGATCAAATGCACTATGGAAAGGAAAGGATTTGACCAGAAATTGATCGAGCTTTCAAACTTTTTAAATTTGATATTTGAGTGTGAGAGGAGAGGGAAATTCGTTTCTTTTTTTTTCCATTCCAGATGATGAAAAATCATCATATATATGTCACAGGTATAGTTGGTATCGACCCGACTTTATGCTTATAGTTAGGGATTATCCGAAGGGGTAGAATAGAAGTTGTCCCCGGGAGAGATGGCCGAGTGGTTAATGGCTCCGGTCTTGAAAACCGGTATAGATAAAAAAACTATCGAGGGTTCGAATCCCTCTCTCTCCTTTTGTTTTTCAACAATTGCATTTACCGATCCAATAAAAAAAAAAGAGAATAGCTCGGCTGTATATAGCCGAGCTACAAGGAGTTGGAAAAATAGTATTTGAAAAGACTCCTATCCCGCCGATATGGGAGATAGATGTAATGAAATTGAATCGATTTTTCTTCCATCTGGTTTGATCTATTGTTTCAGTTAAGAGGAGTCATGGAAAGGACAGGTTCGAAATCACGATCAATCCCTTTCTCAAATCCTGCTGCAGCTGCACGAGCCCTTCCCGCATGCCACAAATGACCTACGAAGAAGAAAAATCCTAGAACGAAATGGGAGGTGGATAACCAACTTCGGGGAGAGACATAATTCACTGCATTGATTTCGGTAGCTACACCACCCACAGAATTTAAAGAACCTAAAGGAGCATGAGTCATATATTCTGCTGAACGTCGTTCCTGCCAAGGCTGTATGTCTTTTCTCAACTTGCTCAGATCCAAACCATTAGGGCCCCTTAGGGGTTCCAACCAAGGAGCACGGAGATCCCAAAAACGCATCGTTTCCCCTCCAAAGATAATTTCTCCAGTCGGAGAACGCATAAGGTATTTACCTAAACCAGTAGGTCCTTGGGCAGACCCCACACTAGCTCCAAGACGTTGGTCTCTAACTAAAAAAGTAAACGCTTGAGCTTGAGAGGCTTCTGGGCCGGTGGGCCCATAAAATTCACTGGGATAAACGGTATTGTTGAACCAAACAAAACAACAAGCAATAAAACCAAAGAGGGATAGAGCCGCTAAACTATAGGACAAATAAGCTTCTCCGGACCATACGAATGCACGGCGAGCCCATGCAAAAGGTTTGGTTAAGATATGCCAGATACCACCGAAGATACAAATGGAACCTAACCATACATGTCCTCCAACTACATCTTCTAGATTGTCCACGCTAACGATCCATCCTTCTCCTCCGAAAGGAGATTTCAGTAAATAACCAAATATAGCACTTGGGTTAAGTGTCGGGTTCGTAATTTTTCTTACATCTCCACCGCCGGGAGCCCAAGTATCATATACACCTCCAAAATACAAAGCTTTTAGCACTGGAAGAAAAGCACCAACACCTAGCAAGATTAGGTGAATACCCAAAATTGTGGTCATTTTGTTTCTATCTTTCCATACATAGCCAAAGAATGGAAAAGATTCTTCTAAAGTTTCGGGTCCTATGAGTGCATGATAAATACCACCAAAACCTAAAACCGCAGAAGAAATTAAGTGAAGTACCCCAGATACAAAATATGGAAAAGTGTCCACGATTTCCCCACCAGGACCGACTCCCCATCCTAGAGTAGCTAGATGGGGAAGCAGAATCAATCCTTGTTCATACATAGGTTTTTCCGGTACGAAATGAGCCACTTCGAATAGGTTCATTGCTCCGGCCCAGAATACAATTAATCCGGCATGAGCCACGTGAGCCCCAAGCAATTTACCCGACAAATTGATAAGTCGGGCATTACCGGCCCACCAAGCGAAACCAGTGGTTTCTTGATCACGACCAGCTAAAGCTATAGTTCCATTAAAGAGCGTTTCCACGGGGTAGGACCTCCTCAGGGAATATAAGGTTTTCATGAGGCTGATCTTGAGCCGCCATCCAAGCACGAATACCTTCGTTCAGGAGAATATTTTTTGTGTAGAAAGTCTCAGATTCAGGATCTTCTGCTGCACGGATCTCCTGGGAAACAAAATCATAGGCACGTAAGTTTAGAGCTAGACCAACTACTCCAATGGCACTCATCCATAAACCGGTCACTGGTACAAATAACATGAAGAAATGTAACCAACGTTTATTGGAAAAAGCAACCCCAAAAATCTGGGACCAGAAGCGGTTAGCAGTGACCATGGAATAAGTCTCTTCGGATTGAGTCGGGTTAAAAGCACGGAACGTATTTGCACCATCACCATCTTCAAATAAAGTATTTTCCACGGTAGCACCATGAATAGCGCATAGAAGAGCAGCACCCAATACTCCGGCAACTCCCATCATATGAAATGGATTCAAGGTCCAATTATGAAAACCTTGAAAGAAGAGGATAAAACGGAAAATAGCTGCTACACCAAAACTAGGTGCGAAAAACCAACCGGACTGTCCCAATGGATAGATCAAAAATACAGAAACAAAGACAGCAATTGGACCAGAGAATGCAATTGCATTATAAGGTCGCAATTGTACAGATCGAGCAAGTTCAAATTGACGTAACATGAAACCTATTAGACCGAAAGCACCGTGAAGAGCAACGAAGGTCCATAGACCACCTAATTGACACCAACGAGTCAAATCTCCTTGTGCTTCGGGACCCCATAATAGCAGCAAAGAATGTGCTAAACTATTAGCAGGAGTAGAAACTGCGGCAGTTAGGAAATTACAACCTTCCAGATAGGAACTGGCCAATCCGTGAGTATACCATGAAGTCACAAAGGTTGTACCCGTGAACCATCCACCTAAGGCAAAATAGGCACAAGGAAAGAGCAATAGACCGGACCAACCCACAAAAACGAAACGGTCTCTGCGTAGCCAGTCATCCACA